ATTATTAAAAGTAGCAACAAAATTTTAACAATTAGATAATTATTTGTCTTTTTGATTTTTGAGAATAATCTTTTTGTTTTACTTAGAGGGAGAATTATAATAGGAATGAGAACTCACCATGGTGAGTTCTCATTCCTATATTTGAAACCATAAAATGGTTTCAAATACATATTGTTTTATTGTGATAAAACATCTAATTTAATGATAATAAAATATGATTTGAATAACCAAAGATGAAAGAAAAAATATTTACTATCGATTTAAAACGTTAAACACAATTGATATTATATTAATAAATGGTCATTTTAGAAAGCATTATTAAAAGTAGCAACAAAATTTTAACAATTAGATAATTATTTGTCTTTTTGATTTTTGAGAATAATCTTTTTGTTTTACTTAGATAAAAAGTTTTATCTTCCAGGGAATGTGCAAAGGGATATCCTATGATCGAAAGTAGGAAATCCAATCCTATTTCCAATTATTCTTTATTAGAGAACACATTTTTAAAGCAGCAAAAAGACTTAACGATTTAATATTTGTCTGTCTTTTTACTTTTTGCGCGAATTCTTTTTTTGTTTTACTAAGAGAAGAAAACCTGAAGCTTTGTTATCAACGAGTTATAATAATGAAATACATTATTTGTTGTAATAGTCCCGCATCTTGGCAAACTTATTTTAACGATCCTGCTAATATTCCTATGGAAGATATTTTAATTTTTAAACAGCTATTATTTCTTAGTGCTGTTATTGTTTTATTTGTAGGTTGGTTATTATTTTCTACATTATATTACTTCGCAGAGTTTAATAAATGTATTATTTGGTGTGACAGTCCTGCATTTTGGCAAACCTATTTTAATGATCCTGCTAGTATTACTATGGAAGGTATCTTAATTTTTAATAAACATCTATTATTTCTTATTACCGTAATTGTTTTATTTGTAGGTTGGTTATTATTTTCTACATTATATTACTTCGCAGAGTTTAATAATAGATTTCAAACAAAATTTGTCCACTCGAAAGAATTAGAAATTGTTTGGACATCTGTACCGGCGATTATTTTATTACTATTATCAACTCCATCTTTTACGCTTTTATATGCTATGGATGAAATTTCGGAACCCGAGTTATCTTTAAAGATTTTAGGACACCAATGGTTTTGGAGTTATGAGATTTCAGATTTTAATTCTTGTCAAAAAAACGAACAAAGTTTGAAATATGTTTGTTATATGATGGTATTAGATGGTTTACCAAAAAATAAACGTGGCTATTTTCGATTATTAGAAACTAATAAAAGAGTTATCCTTCCGACAAATACTCATTTAAGATTATTAGTAAGTGCTGCGGATGTTTTACACAGCTGGACAGTGCCGTCATTCGGATTGAAAGTTGATGCTTGTCCTGGTCGTTTAAATCAAGTAAATTTGTTTATTAAACGAATAGGGGTTTTTTTTGGACAATGTAGTGAAATTTGTGGAGTAAATCATGGATTTATGCCGATTGTAATAGTTTCATTACCTACATTACAGTATCATCATTACATTATGACTAAATTAGAATTAGGCCAAAATTAAAAATCTTTAAAAGCTTATAGCTCAGCGGTTAGAGCGTACGCCTGATAAGCGTAAGGTCAGTAGTTCAAATCTACTTAAGCTTAAAAATTTTTAAAATGTATTTTAAAAAAGAAAACGTACAAAAAAAAATAAAAAATTTTACGATAAATTTTGGGCCACAACATCCAGCAGCACATGGAGTTCTTCGCTTAGTTTTAGAACTAAATGGTGAAGTAGTAAAGAGAGCTGATCCACATATAGGTTTATTACATCGTGGAACGGAAAAATTAATAGAATATAAAAATTATGTACAAGCTTTACCTTATTTTGATAGATTAGATTATGTATCCATGATGGCACAAGAACATTCATACTGTCTTGCCATTGAAAAATTATTTGATTGTAAGATTCCGCAAAGAGCTCAATACATTCGTGTTCTTTTCGCAGAAATTACTCGTATATTAAACCATTTATTAGCCGTAGGTTGTCATGCGATGGACGTTGGTGCTATGACACCATTTTTATGGGCTTTCGAAGAACGGGAAAAATTAATGGAATTTTATGAACGAATTTCTGGAGCACGAATGCATGCGGCGTATTTTCGACCAGGAGGCGTCAATACTGATTTGCCAAAAGGTTTATTATCCGATATTTATTTGTTTATTGAACAATTTAATCTTCGTTTAATAGAAATTGAAGACATGCTAACCGAAAATCGGATTTGGAAGCAAAGATTAGTTGATATAGGAGTCGTTTCGGCAGAAGATGCTTGTCAGTGGGGATTTAGTGGTGTTATGCTGCGCGGTTCTGGTATCGAATGGGATTTACGTAAAAGCCAACCGTACGAAGTTTATGATAAAATGGATTTTGATATCCCAATAGGTACTAACGGTGATTGTTATGATCGGTATTTGATTAGAATTTTTGAGATGAAACAGTCGTTAAAAATTATTGAACAGTGCATTAATAATTTACCTTATGGTATGGTTAGAAGTAATGACAATAAAATTACTCCGCCTTCTAGGACAGAAATGAAAAATTCGATGGAATCGTTAATTCATCATTTTAAAATATACACTCAAGGAGTTGTAATACCAACAAATGAAACTTATGTCGGTACTGAAGCACCGAAAGGAGAGTTTGGGGTTTTTTTAGTTTCAAATAATACTAATAGACCTTATAGATGCAAGATTAAAGCTCCTGGATTTACCCATCTACAGGCATTGGATCATATGTCACAAGGCCACATGATTGCTGATGTTGTAACAATTATTGGAACTCAAGACATAGTATTTGGGGAAATAGACCGTTAAAAATTTTTTATTTAAACAAAAAATGGTATTATTTAGAAAAAGAAAAATTGTTCAAATTTTTTCTGATGGTAGTTTGAATTTTTGTATCGAGAATGAAAATGTAATTAAACAAAATTTATACATTTTTCAAGAAAAAGACTTTAAAAATTTTGAATTATATAAAAAACAAAAAAAAAAATTACGAAGTGGAAACGTTATTCAAAATTCTTATTACAGAAAAAAATATTTAAATATATAAATGAATGTAAAATTGATTATTGAAACTTTAAAAAATATAACAAAAGTTTGTCCAGTAGAAAAAATACAGATTTATAATTCAGAAATAACAGTTGTTGTAAAATCTACTTTAATTTTAGATATTTTATTATTTTTTAAAAATCATATATTATATCAATTTAAAATATTAACATGTATCTCTGGTGTAGATTACCCAACAAATAAGCATAGATTTAAATTAGTATACGAGTTATTAAGTATCCGATATAATTCTAGGATAAGAATTAAAATTTTTACACATGAACTTTTAACAATAGATTCGTGTGATAAGCTATTTTTAACTGGTGGATGGTATGAATGTGAAATATGGGATATGTTTGGTGTTTTTTTTAAAAACCACTCAAATTTAAAGCGGATTTTAACAGACTATGGTTTTGAGGGATATCCATTAAGAAAGGATTTTCCATTAAGTGGTTTTATTGAAATGCGGTATAATGAAATTCAAAAACGTGTTATAACGGAACCTATTGAATTAGCTCAGGAATATAGAACATTTAAATTCTTATCGCCTTGGGAAGTTCAAGAAAATGCTGCAACGACTTATTAGTTGTTAGAAAAAAATTTAAATGAAAAAATTGTTGCAAAAAGATAAAAATAATCGTTTAATTGTAAAAAAATTTGAAATACAACGTATTATTCTAAAAAGCATTATTTTAAATTTAAATTATTCGCAGATGATTCGTTGGAAAGCTATTTTAATGTTGACAAATTTACCGGCTCTTAGTTCAGAAATTAGAATAATAAATCGTTGTATTGTTACTGGCAATAAAAAACGAGTTAATAAATTATATAACTATTCGAGAATGGTTTTTTTAAAATTAATACGTTCAGGTTATATTAGTGGAATTAAAAAGTCATCTTGGTAAAAGAAAATCTGTATCTACCAAAATAATAAACGACGATTAACTTTGCGTGAAATTTTGTGAACTATTTTAAAAAATTAAAAGCGTAAAGAGGCTTATTTTTTGTTTAGGTATTCTAATTTTTTCGGTAGAAAAAATTAGTAGATGTACTAAACTAAGTTCATTCAAAAAAATAAAATTTAATTATAAATTAACGAAACAAATGATATTTTAAAAATTAATTCTATTAAGATTCAAATTTTTAATGATTTCTACGATAATTATTCTTTAGAAATTTAAATCTACTAATCGTTGAATAAATGACAATTAATTCTGTAAGTACTCAACTAAATCCTATTTATCAATTTGTATCTAGATGGGTTTTTTCTACAAATCATAAAGATATCGGAACGTTATATATAATATTTGGTGCAATTTCAGGTGTTGCAGGAACTGCATTATCATTATATATTAGATTAACTTTGTCTCAACCAAATGGCAGTTTTCTAGAATATAACCATCATCTTTATAATGGTGCGCCGTCTAACACGGTCCACGCCTGCTGGGGACGTACCAGCTGACATCGTCGCTTCTCTATAATATGTTTATTATTATATATGTCATAAATTATTGCACTTACCCAATAGGGATTCAAACTGAATTGGGGAAAACAGCATGTACAAAAAGGCTTATTGAAAGAATGTTTGCCGAAATACAGCTTACTATGGTTAGGTTAACGAATCTCAATTTCATGTCGGGATCTCAGGTTCCCCGTTTAGTGTGGAGTGATTTTAATTACGTTGTCTTAGAATCACCAAAGCGACTGAAACAGACAGCTACTAGAAGTAGATTATTGAAAGAGAGACCTAAGGTAAGCGTTAGACGTGGATTGCTGGAATTCGGGATTCTCCAACACTTGGAAGAGTGCGGAGAACGGAGGAATCGTAGTACTACAATGATCAGTAGGAAGGGTTCTAGTCTTGCTCGGTTGGCGGAGTCTGAGCTTTCGGGTTCTTATGTAAGTCAACATTTACTTAAACTTAAATCTGACCTAAAAAATGAATTAAAAGCTACTAATCTTAGCGTAATAATGAGTGACCCTAATTTTCTGATTGCCTGTTGGGTCCGAATAAGATCGAATAAAGGTAGCCTAACGCCGGCTTTTGATGGAACCATTGATGGCATTAAAGAGTCGTGGTTCTCAGAAACTGCTAGTAAAATAAGAAACGGTGGTTACAAATTTCAAGTTGCTAGAAGGAAATATGTACCTAAGCCGAATAGCAATAAATTACGTCCCCTAACTATGCCGTCACTAAAGGATAAAATAGTACAAGAGGGTATGAGGTTGTTATTAGAAATTCTTTTTGAGCCTTTGTTCAAAGACAGTTCTTACGGGTGGAGACCTAATCAAGGATGTTTGACGGCCTTAAACAATATTCGAATGAAATGCAAAGGTTGTTCGTGGTACATTGAAGGTGATATTGAACAACAATTCCCAACAATGACTCATAATATCTTGGTATCGATCATTAAAACTAAAGTTGATGACCAAGCGTTTATAGATTTACTGTATAAATATATGAAAGTAGGATATGGGGAGAACCTTAAACTGGCTACTCCTATGAGAATAGGGGTAATACAAGGTGGCGTACTTTCTCCAATTTTGGCAAATATATACATGCATCCTTTTGATGAGTGGATGGAGAATTTTCTTAAACCTAATTTTGATAAAGGAGATAAACGTGCTAAAAATCCGGAATATTTTAAAAATTATTACAAATCTGGATTAAAAGCTAAAGATAAAAATTTACGATCAGTACTTAGTATGGATCCTAATTTCAAGAGAATATACTATTTTCGATATGCTGATGATTTTATTATCGGAGTAGATGGGTCTAAGAAAGATTGTATGGAGTTAAAAAACAAAATAAATGATTTCTTAAAAACTAAATTGAGCCTGGTTTTAAATCTAGATAAGACCAAAATTACTAATGCCCAAAGGGAATCTACTAAATTCCTAGGTTATAGAATTCATAAAACAGTAATGAGAAAAATGCCTATTAGAAGAGACAAAATTGGTCGATTGAGTCGAATTGTCCCGCGTCCCATCTTAGACGGTCCAATTGATGAAATTGTAAAACGACTAATTGAACGAAAGTACGCTACTAAGGCAGGTAATCCTACACGAAACGCAAGGTTTATTAATCATCAACTTCCAGATATAATTAACCATTATCGTACGGTTGAACGTGGGATACTAAATTACTATTCTTTAGCTAATAATTATGGAAATTTAGCTAGTAGAATTCATTTTATCTTAAAATATTCATGTGTATTAACTATTGCTTCTAAAATGAAACTCGAAACTAAGAAAAGAGTATTTAAAAAATACGGGAAAGATTTAAGAATACTAAACGAAAAAGGGAAGATCATAGCTTGTTACCCAACAATAAACTACAAAAGACCTAGAAAATCCATTAAAAACTTTGATGAAAATTTTATTGAGAAAATTGACAGTCGAATATATAGAGGTAGAAAAGATTTAAAAGGCCCATGCGTAGTTTGTGGAAGCAATGCGAATATTGAGATTCATCATGTAAGATCTCTAAAGAAAAGATTTAAGAAAGGTGATTTCTTAAGTGATATGATGTCTAAGATGAATCGAAAACAGGTACCTTTGTGCAAGTCATGCCATTTTGATGTACATTCTGGTCTATACGACGGAAAATCGTTTAGAATAGAGAGTAAAGAGTGAGAGTGAGAGCCGCATGCGGTGAAAGTCGCACGTGTGGTTTGGGGTCGACTATTTGATAGATACCTTTGGGGAAGGATTGGATAGTTAGGCCACTAATTGTAACAGGTCACGCATTTGTTATGATAGTGCGATGTAGAAAGGTGCGTACGTTGATTAGATTAGTGCAAAATTTACATCTATATGTGGAATGGCTTACCGACAGCGTGAAACAAGCGTTTAGGGACTGTAGCATGCCAGACACAAACTTAATTCTTAAAGGTATTGAAGTAAAGCGGGCTAACGAACTCGAGCATAGTAAAGTGCTTTCGTCTGACGTGAGGAATCATATCATTTCTGAGCGGAATATTGCACCGGCGAACTACGCAATAGCTTATTGTGAAAATCTTCATATTACGCCTAAGAATAAAATATGTTGCAACATACGTACAACTACATGGAGGGCCACAAGGAGTATAAACGCTAACAATACTTCAATTAAACTACTTACATCCGTTGTAGGTAGCTTGGCCTACGGAGTGAGAAGTAATAGTATTAAAAAGTATCGCGACCTATTAAGTCCAATTAAATCTGGAAGGAGATCGTATTCGGTACAAACAATACATATAAATTACCCAATTCACAGCCTTGCGTGTGCTATGATAACGTATCGTAATTTTACGACGGAACCGTTTAGCACAGAAGAGCCTCAGTTACCTGAGGTTAAAAATGTTATAGGAGAAATTAAAAGCAACAATTCCTCTACACATATATCCGTTAATAAGATCTCCTATTCAAAGATATGTGATATAGAGATGTTAAAAAAGGGACTGTCTCGACTTAAAGAGAATAAAAGTCCAGGAGTGGATGGGCTTACTAAAGCAGATATCACTGTTGAAAGATTAAAGAAACTCCAAAAAGACCTAAAGATGCAAAAGTATCAACCTAAACCAAGTAAAAGAGCCCCTATTCCAAAATCGGATGGAGGGACGCGATATTTAGGCATCGCATCTTCTATTGATAAGGTAGTACAAGCAACGATTTTGGAACTTTTGATCCCTATAGTTGAACCTATTTTCTATGATAATTCATTTGGGTTTAGACCGAATAAAGGTTGTCATGATGCTTTAAAACATATTAAATACCATTGGCAAAACGTAACGTGGGTGATAAATGTTGACATCGAAAAGTACTTTGATAAGATAAATCATCAACTTTTATTAGAAATACTTGATGATTATATGGACCAACCAACTGTGGAACTCGTAGCTAAACTTTGCAAAGCTGGCTATGTTGAAGTCGGTACTATTGCAGATCCTACATCTATGGTGGAGGGTACTCCACAAGGTTCATTAATTTCACCTATCTTATGTAATATTTATCTACATGTTCTTGACAAGTTCATTGCAGAAGAACTTCTTCCGAAGCATAATTTTGGTGAAGTTCGAGCCAGTAGTTTGGAATATAAACGTGAACACTGGCTCAATGCTGATGATAAGAAAATCATAGAGGTATACCCTGAACTTGAAGAGAGTATTAAGAGGATTAAACACAACCGTGTTCTTGATAAAAATATATCTCGTACAGATAAAAATGATCCTAAATTTAGTAGATTATACTACGTTCGTTATGCTGATGATTTTATCCTTGGTTACGTTGGGACGAAAAAGACTGCGAACGAGATTTATAAGGTAATACAAAATTTTCTTAAAGAGAAACTACTTTTTAAGTGTAATAAATCTAAAACCGGAGTTGTTCACAGCTCGGTTCATACTAAGTATCTTGGTACGCTCATTTGTTGGATGCCGGGTTATAGAAAGCGTATGAAAGACCATAAATCTTTAATTAGCAGGTCTAGTATGTCTTCACTTAACCGTCCAAGTCTTACTGCACCAATTAAAGACATATTTGAGCGATTTATTGAAAAAGGGTATGGTGTTCGTAGAAAAAGTAACAAGAAGTTAGTGCGTGCCACTTCATTCCGGCAAATCACTGCTCAAGATACTAACGCTATAGTAAAGCGGTTTAATAGCATCATTAATGGTATATTAAATTATTATTCTTTCGTTAACAGACGATCTGATCTCTGGAAAGTTTGCGATGTGTTACGTAAGAGCTGTGCTCTTACGCTAGCGGACAAGTTAAAGCTGAAAACGGCAGCTCAAGCGTTCCAAAAGTTTGGTCGGAACTTGTCTATCAAAAATAATGTTGGAAGAGAAATTGCGAGCTTATCTGCGTGGCCCAAAACTCTAAAAACTACAGGGAAATTTAAAATTAATAACGCCGGCGTAGTTTATTCTGATCTTATTCGTGTGATCGATAATACGGACGGTTATTTTCGTACTTCTAATGAATTACAGAGTATGTGTGAATTTGATGGCTGTCATAATACTAAAAGTCTAGAACTTCATCATATTAATCCGATGGTCAGTGTAATGCGTAAAGACCTTTCACCGGCAGCTAAAATTCTTCTTGCTAGAAAGAGAAGAACAATAACGTTATGTAAAAAACACCATGCTTTAATGCATGAGCGTAAACTACTCAAGCAGGAAAGAAAAAAAAGGGTAAAGAAGTAAAATAGTAATTCGACAAAATCTTTTCGCGACAAGGTGGCGAGCCGTATGCGTTGGTTAGACGCTCGTACGGTTCTGATCCGGGGGTTCGACCCTATGGATACTTTTTTATGGTTATGCCAACTTTAATTGGAGGATTTTTACGACGCGGTCGTGTTTATAGTGATATTTTATAATGTTATTTAGATTAAATATCTACGTGGGTGGTTCTATAATCTTTATATTATTGCACGTGAGCCTAAGCACAGGAGGAACATCCAACGAGGTGTTTTTTGAAGGTTGTGTGAAATGGGAAAATGTCCAAAATATTGGTGAAGGATTCAGTACTCTAGGCTTAATTTTAGTGATTTCATTAAGTTCAACGAAAGTGAAGATTCATATTAAAAAGGGTTCAGCGATACCTAAGTCTTCCAATACAGCTCTTAGATTTAGGGACCAGATGATTGCAAGAAACGCAGATGAAACCGTGTGTTTCAAAACCACTAGCAAGGTCAATACCTTTACAGAATCGGACTTAATGAGTATCCATGGTAGAAGATTTTACCAGAAAACTATAAACAGCAAACGCGGGAACCTCGGAAAGGGTATAAAGTTGAATTTTAATGTTGTCACATTTAAAATACTTGGGTTAAAATCTAAGGATACTGTTTTATGCCTGTATTTTTATTTAAGAAAAGTCTTAAATATAGTTAGTTTTAACCTATCATATTCAAGTATTAATATACAAGTTTATGATAGAATACACGGGGGCAAGATAAGCGAGAAAGCAAATGCTTTAAGTAATGTTAAAGATACCATAAATTATGTATTAAGGGAGAAATGCATAATAAAATGGCCAAGAGATGCACATATTGGACAAAAGCTGAATTCGCGATGCCTTAAAGAGAATTTTATTAATCCCAAACGTTATTATTCTTCAGTCAAGGACGAATCAAAAATAGCTTTTAAAAAGATTAAGAGACAATTAAAAGATAATAGCATGCTTGCCTGGCCTGACAATAAAACATTAGGTCAGATTCGTAAAGAAGTATTTAAGCAACAGTTGGAGTTAATAAATTTAGCTGACATTTATGGTTTACGTAGTCAAGAAGTGTATAAAAAACAAAAAATTTTGTTCAATTCTCTTTTTTTTAAAATAATTGCGATAGACAAATTATCGAAATCTAATGGGGCCAAAACTCCAGGAGTAGATAATATTAAGTTAACTAGTTATAAAAAAGATAAGGATTTGTATCTCAAATTACTAGAATCTCTCAATCACAAAATAAAACAACCTCATACTTATAAAGCTAGTCCTGTAAAAAGAGTTTGGGTGCCAAAATCTTCTGGTAAACTGAGACCGTTAGGTATACCTACAATTGAAGACAGAGCGTTACAACATCTATTAAACTTAATTCTAGAACCTTTTGTTGAAATGACAGGTGAGCCCCATAGTTTTGGGTTTAGACCGTATAGATCTGCCAAGTATGCAATTGCTTACTTAAGGTCAGTATTGAAAACTAAAGACAAAGAAGCCATAAAAAAACGTGCTTCTAAATCTAATGTTGAAAATCAATTATACGAGCTGCTACCAGAAAATAAAGTTATTTTGGATGCTGATATAAAAGGTTTCTTCGATAATATTAATCATGATTGGATTTTAAATAATCTATTTTTAGATCCTAATTTAATTTTATTTATAAAAGCATGGTTAAAAAGTGGAGTCCTTGACAAAAATATTTTCTACGAAACTCCAACAGGAACGCCTCAAGGTGGAATAATTTCTCCTACTCTAGCCAATTTTACCTTAAACGGTTTAGAAAAAACAGTGATGGATTCAATTAACCCACTGACTAAGAGCAAAGAGAAAAGAATAGTTGTTAGTTTAAAGGATGGCTCTAAAACTCGAATAGCATCTGCTTTAGCTTATGTAAGATACGCTGATGATTTCGTTGTTTTAGCAAGATCCAAGTACGTAATGAATAACTATGTAATTCCTTCAATAAATAATTTTTTAAAACCAAGAGGCCTTATACTTAATCATGAAAAAACCAAAATTTTCAGATTAAGCGATAAAAACATGCAATTAGATTTTTTAGGCTATACTTTTAAATATAACGACAAATGGAGTATAAAAAGACATATTTTTTACAGTCAACACGCTGGTTCTAGAGGTATTTCATTATACCCTAATAAAGAAAAAGTAAACAACTTTATCAACAAAATTAAACTTATATTTAAAAGATCAAATAATTTAGATGCTTACAATCTAATTGCAAAACTAAATCCCGTTTTAAGAGGTTGGTCCAATTATTATAATTTAGCAAATTCTTCACACTACCGTTCTACTGTAAGAAACGCAGTATATCGTTTAACATGGAAATGGGCTAGCAGAAAACATAAGCGGTGGGGTAGAAAGTTAATTGCTAAAACATACTTTTTAACAAAAGGTTTGGACAATAATAAGTCTACATCCCCCAAAACAGAGAGTTATAAAAAATTTAAAAATACTAAATGGGTTTTTCACGGAGTAACTAAACACAAATCTAGATATAATAGTGATAAGACCAAAACAATCTATTTAGTAGATGTGACGAATATCACGCAATTATTGTCGAGTAAACATTACATTTTACCTAAAAATTTACTAAATATTCACGGTTACTCTCTAGACTACATGCGTTTATTAACATTTAGCACTAATCTTAAATTTAAATCTGCAGGTGTAGGCTTATCTTTTAAGCAACGTTTACTAGCTAAACAAAATAATTTATGCACACATTGTGGAGAACCTTTTATATTATCTGACAGTTTTTATGGTGATGCAGTTCATATTCACCATATTAAACCTATATATAAGAGCGGTTCAAGTAATAGTATTACTAATATGGTATTATTACATTCATGGTGTCACTACGATACTGATCATAAGAATGAAAGCGCTTAATAACAATCTAAGTATAAGGAAATACATTAGTCCGTTATCTAAGTTCTTTTGGGTGAGCCGTATACAGCGTGAGTTGTATGTACGGTTCTTTGAGGGGGGTCAATCGTGAGATTGATTTCCATCTCTAGTGGAAACTGGTTTGTGCCTTTAATGATCGGAGCACCAGATATGTGTTTTCCTAGAATGAATAACATAAGTTTTTGGTTATTACCTCCGTCTTTAATACTATTAATAGCGTCTGTTTTAACTGAAGCCGGAGTAGGTACTGGATGGACGGTGTATCCACCACTATCAGGTATCACAGCTCACTCAGGTGGAGCTGTTGATTTGGCGATTTTTAGCTTACACCTTTCTGGAGCTTCTTCTATATTAGGTGCTATAAATTTTATTTGTACCATTTTTAATATGAGAGTGAAAAGTTTATCTTTTCATAAAATGCCATTGTTTGTCTGGGCAGTTTTAATTACTGCTTTTTTATTGCTTTTATCGTTACCTGTTTTGGCAGGAGCGATTACCATGCTATTAACAGATAGAAATTTTAATACTACTTTCTTCGATCCAGCGGGAGGAGGTGATCCTGTCTTATATCAGCATTTATTCTGGTTGTGCGACTAAGAAGTTGCGAGTATTTGAATTTAAAGTAGAATGAGGCTAATATCCACTTTCGTTTAGAATGAATGCCTCAACGCCAGGACTCAACTAACTGGAAGCGTGAAAAAAGCGCCAAGGGACTGTAGCATGTTGACTTGGTGGGATAAATTAGAATAAACTCAATGGGTTTGTACGGACACATAGAACTGGATTCAAGAGAATCGCACGCACGAAGGCGAAATTCGAGCCATATGGAGCCTGATGGATATCTGCGTGATACATCTTTCGACGAGATTGAACAATATACTCAAAGAGAGCCAAATCTAATTTAAATTGGTAATTATTTATCATACCCCTACGCTCGTAGAACTTAGTGAAGGCCCAATTAGTTTAGTTTCTTATCTTCTAAAATGAGTATAAACTGCGTCAAGTGTAATTTGACAAAAAGGGCTGCGGATGTGGGATAGTAATGCATTGAAAACCTTAGAGCCATATATTTCATGAAAGGCTTCGTTTAAAACGGATAATAAATGTATAGAAACTCACTAGTTAAGATTTTCGGAAGGTGTATTGGTTTTGTACGTGGATTTCTTACTCGCGTATAATTTCCCTAAGTCTTCAACATTTTACAAAATTGCTATATATCTTTAATTACTGTTATGACTACTCAAAATAAAATAACTTATAAAAATATTATAAACATTGAAAATTTACGAGACGGTTTAAAAAAAACAAAAAATAACGTTGCTCCAGGACTTGATGGGGAAATTAAAACAAATTTTACAGATAAAAAATTAGAAATCTTATACAAGGCGCTTAAAAGTCAAAAATTCAAACCTACGCCGGTAAAAAGAGTAAATATTCCGAAGCCTGATGGCGGGACGCGTCCACTGAGGATGGCGTCTCAAAAGGATAAAGTTGTTCAGGCGGCTATCCTTTTACAACTTGAACCGGTATTAGAATCCATATTTCTTGATTGCTCATACGGTGGTCGACCTAATAGAAATTGCCACCATGCTTTAAAAAATATCAAATCTAAATGGCAAAATGTAGCTTGGATAATTAATATTGATATTCAAAAATATTTCGACACTATAAACCATGATTTACTTCTGTCTATGCTGAAGGAGTATTGTGACCAAGCTACTATTGAGCTTATAAGAAAATTTCTGAAATGTGACTATATTGACTTCTACAATCATCCGGAAACTTTAGAAAAATCAGAGATTGGAACACCGCAAGGTTCACTTATTTCACCTATTCTCTCAAATCTTTATCTTCACCATTTTGATCGGTTTGTGGTTGAACAACTACTCCCTGAGTGGAATCGCGGGTCGGAACGAAAATTTATTTCGGGATACCAGACTCGTAAAAATCTCTCTGCTGAGGAAAAGAAACTTGTTGAAAGCTTGAATATAGATGGGTTAACAGAAGCTATTGGGAGGTTAAAACATAATGAGTGGGTCAAGAAAGGATTCCCCGCAAGAGACCCTGAAGATGATAATTTTCGACGAATGCACTATGCTAGATATGTCGATGATTTCATTATCGGTTTTACTGGAACTAAAGCGGAAGCTGAAGAAATCAAAGGTAGAATCGAGGCGTTTCTTTTTGATGAATTGAAGCTAAAAACTAACGAAGCTAAAAGCTATATAAGCCATTCTTCGGATAGAGACATTAAGTACTTAGGGTTTTACATTAGGTATATCTTCAAAAATAAAATCCAAAAAGATGTTAGAGTCGAATTCAAAGATGGGGAAGGAAAGGGCTACCAGTTTAAATCAACTGCAATCAACCAAGCCCAGCTTAGAATTCCTACTGAGCTTATATTACGTCGAGCCGTTGATCGTGGATATGGAAAAATACGGATGAATGGTACCATCAGACCATCCTCTTGTCGTAAGCTTAGTTCCCTTGAAGATAAACAAATAGTAAATAGATTCTCAAGTATAATTAGGGGGTTAATGGAATTTTATTCACCAGCTAATCAACGTAGTGACCTCTGGCAAATTGTCGCGTTTTATCGCAAATCTTGTGCTCTGACACTTGCGGACAAACACAAATTAAAAACTGCGGCAGCGGTGTATAAAAGATACGGTCCTAATCTTAAAGTTAGTGATCCTGTGAAAAAAAAAGAGACTGTACTTTTTTACCCAACAACTTTGAAAACAACCGGCAATTTTAAGTTAGGCAATTTGCGAGCAACACTGTCGGAAGTTGCTATGGACCCAATTAAAGGTTCATAAAAATCTAACAAAAAGACAGCAATGTCTTGTCAATGGCCAAATTGTAATAGAACCGAAAACCTGGAGGAACATCACGTGAATCCTGTCAGAAATATTAAAGGCAAAGGTTTGAGTGAATATGAAATTTGGTTAAGAAAAAAGCAACGACAAACTATCACTTTATGCCGTGAACATCATTTAGAAGCTGAAAAGCTGTATAGAAAAAAGTAGCGGATCTAAGGTCGTAAACCGTTGATTGCTTAAAACAGAAGTTTTATCTTAAGGACGAGCTCAGTGCGGGATGGCTTCTTGCATGCTGTAGCTCTGAGACGGGGGGAAAGCCCTATGTCTACTTTTGGCCATCCCGAAGTGTATATTTTAATTTTACCAGGTTTTGGTATTATCAGTCATATTATAGTAAGTTCGGCAAGAAAGCCAATCTTCGGTTATTTAGGAATGGTGTATGGTGCGCCGTTGCGCTTGTTTTTCCGTTATGTATTTTAGTCAAATACATGTGAATTTGTTTTCCTTAAAAAAAGTCACGAGTCTTCCCGGGGTAGCTGCTAATAAAGGTGGTGGAAAAGCATCGGGTGACGGCGGGTTGAGACTGAGTGATAGTATGTCAAGACTACCTGAGACGATTTTAAGTATGGTTACGATGAGAAACTTGTTACGTTATGCTGGGACGTCATTATCCTATTGGTCATCTATCAACAATGGCCATGTTGCTATGTGGCTGAGGTCATGCGTACAGGGCCTTAGCCAGGAGAACACTGGCACAGCACTTCAAAAAGAAGATTATATAGCGCAAGGACCTAAGCTTAATGGACTTAAAAACCGGAAAAATTTAAGAACTACGGGATTTAACCTTTATAAAAATTTATCTAATAAAGGAAAACGGAGCGTCCATAGTACTTTGAGTGTAAAGGAAGGGATGCAGACAAACAAATCATTTGTGGGTCTCCGCCGGTCATTTTCAACAAATATTCGTTCAAATAATCTGGATGAACGGGTACTGGTCACGGAACTAAAACAAATGGTAGAAAAATGCAAGAATAAAGATGGTAGATATGGGAACTTAATCCAGATTATAGGATCCCTTTCAACTGTCAACCTTGCTTATTTAATGGTAAAAAGTAATCCAGGTATATCCGCGAAAGGAATAAACAATGAAACCTTAGATGGAATAGATTTAAAAACTTTACAAAAGATATCGAAAGATATACTTAGTGGAGCGATTAAGTTTTCTCCGGTAAGACGAGTTCTTATTCCGAAGCCGGGTAAATCTGCGTTACGACCTCTAGGTGTTAGCAGTCCTCGCGAGAAAATTGTACAAAAAGCTATTGATTTAGTTCTAACTGCCATTTTCGAGGAAATTTTCTTAGATTGTAGTCATGGGTCAAGACCGAATCGTAGTTGTCATTCTGCTCTAAAACACCTGCAGTTAAAGATTGGAAATGCTTCAACGTACTCTTGGGTAATTGAAGGGGATATTAAAGGCTGCTTCGATAATATTCCTCATTCTATGATTTTAAAAAGGCTTAGGCGAAGAGTTGATTGCCCTGCAACTATCAATTTGATTAAACGAATTCTAAGTGCTGGCTATATACTAAATGAAGACTTGAAAAAAATTGGGCTAAAAAAGGCGAAAGTTCATAAGTCTAATATAGGTACCCCTCAGGGTATCGTTTTAAGTTCGTTATTTAGTAATATTGTACTCCATGAATTAGACGTCTTTGTTGAAGATGATTTAAAATTGAAGTTCACTAAGGGCAAGCAACGGCGATCCAATCTGGTATATCGTAGGCTTAATTACCAGATTAAAAAGGAAAAAGATCAAAAGAAAAAACAAAAACTAGTTAAACAACGTTTAAAAGTTTACTCTAAGGATATATATGATCCTAATTTTCGTAGACTTTATTATGTTAGATATGTTGATGATTGGGTTATTTTGGTTGCTGGGTCGTTTAAAGAGGCAAAAGTCATTCGTGATCAAGTTTCTAACAAACTAAAAAGTTTAGGTTTAACTCTAAACTTGGAAAAAACTCATATAACTTCATTAAAGGATGGTAAATGTCGATTCCTCGGGATTGATTTCTTTATTAGAAAGAATGATGACAAACACCATAAGCCTACAACTTTAGTAAAAAAAAATAACACTACAATTAAACAAAGATTTGTTCCTCGGATCATATTATATGCCCCAATTTTAGAGCTAATTATTAAGCTAAAAGATAAAGGTTTTGTGAAGAGAAGTCGTTTGGGTGAATTTTTCCCTATAGGGAAGAGTAATTGTATTCCTCTAACACACCCACAAATCATAAATTATTTTAACAGTCGCATCAGAGGAATTCTTAACTACTACAGCTGTGTCCATAATAGGAACGAGCTATGGTCTATCGTTAGATTTCTTAATTATTCTTGTGCTTTAACTTTGGCACGAAAGTATAAACTCAAAAGCTTAGCCAAAACTTTCAAAAGGTTTGGTCGTGATTTGAAGTTCGTAAATGAAAAAGGAAAGGAGTATAAAATCTTCAGACCTGATAATTTAAGAATGTTATCAGAGAGCGAAAGGTTTCGGGTTAATGAAAACACTAACATTGATCGACTATTAAGCCAATCTTGGTCTAATAGCTTAACTCTTACTCAATTTGATGAGCCTTGTGCCATCTGTGGGACACTTGACAATATTGAAATTCACCATATAAGATCTGTAAAAGACGTTCGAGTGAAAACTAGGACGTACACTCAATGGGTTGGTGCTTTTCGCAGAAAGTCAATACCTTTATGTAAAGAACATCACCATTTACTTCATGCCGGAAAACTCACGAGGGAAGATATAAATAAGTTATCTAAATATAAAGATAAGATATTAGATAAGAAAAATTAAATAGGAGGAATTTTTGTTTGTCGGAGAGCCGTATGATGAGAAACTATAACGTACGGTTCGGAGGGCAAAGCATGCTTTGACCCCTACCAATGTTTTCTATTGGAGTATTGGGTTTCATTGTTTGGGCCCACCATATGGCGCGCGTGAATAGTACGTCTAGAAGATTGACCCTAGGGAATGTGGTCAACAGGAAGGTAAAGCTGCGTCGATTCGTTAAGACGTTCGTAGTAAAGCAAAATACCAACGGGCGAAACTCCACTGGGGTTCACCTCCTGGCTAATTTGTCTGCTTTCATACAGGCGAAGGGAGCTAGCCCTATCCTTTCAGTTTGTCGGGTTAGGAATACTAAGTTTAGAGTATCGGGTTCGTGTGCGACCGTACAAAGATTTTATAATCTGAGTATCTGTAGTGTAAATGGTGTTTATACATGTGGAACATCAAGTCCCTATTCATTACAGCTAGGATGGAATGCGTATGCTAATCCACTGAAAAATACTAACGACCCTCAACAAACTCGTGTTAAGTCACAAGAATCTAAACGTAGAAGTCACGTCATGCCGTGCACCAATTACGGTGCACGGACAAGGAGTCTCGTAAAAAGTGGGAACACTCTGAAAGAGTGTAGATATTTTAAGGGGACAGGTTTATCTGTACGCTACTTTTCGTCCGAAGGCGATCTCTCGTCCCAGGAGGCAGTAGCCAATGAGTTAGCTTTGTTAGAAGTTAATTCTCGTAAAAACAATATTGATGGAGTGAATATAAATGTTCACTCCCTTCTGGGAATGCCGGAGTTTTGGATTCTTTGTTATGAGAGCATTAAAAGTAATCCCGGAGTTCATACTCCTGGTGGTTCAGCTCTGGTACTTGACGAACCCATTACTTTGGATGGAATAGACCTAGAATTTTTCAAAAAGCTCTCTACCTCTATTTTAAGAGGTTCTTTTAGGTTTGGGCTCATTCGTAGAGTGGACATTCCTAAACCACAAGGTGGCACTCGTCCACTTGGTATTGCAGACTCTCGGGACAAGATCGTTCAGAAAGGTATGGCTGTCATATTGGAAGTTCTTACCGAACATAGATTTCTTGATTGTAGTCACGGGTGTAGACGTGGGCGCAGTTGTCATACTGCCTTATCCTATATTAAAAAAAAAGTTCCTAGTGGGCTTTGGGCAATCGAGGGCGATATCAGCAAATGCTTTGACCGGTTTAATCACAAGCGTCTTGTTTCGCTTGTTAAAAAAAAGTATTTGAGTCAACAAGTCTTTATAGACCTTTTATATAAAGCACTTAGAGCTAAAATAATATCCATTAACGACTCTTTCGTCACCAAAATAGGTACTCCCCAGGGTTCGGTAGTTAGCCCCGTTTTATGTAATATTTTGTTACATGAATTAGATACTTTTATTTTGGAGGGTAAATTACTTGCCAAGTACCGTTCGGGTAGACAAGTTACGCAGAATCATAAGTATGTGGCTTTTCTAAAGCCAAGTGCTTTGGAACATCAAACTGCTAAAGCTATTCGGCGTGAAAAAGGTAAGTTAAAAATGTGGAAATACTACCAGAAGTTACGTATTTCCAAGCTCAAATCGGCTAGACTACAAAATATTCAACGTTTTAAGTATAAAGGTCGTAACAGGCGGCTTAGTTACGTTAGATATGTGGACGATTTTATCATTTTTGTTTGGGGAAATAAGAATGATTGCCTAGAAATCAAAATGCTCGTTAAACAATTTTTAAAAGGTAACCTTGATTTGGATTTGTCCGATGAAAAGACTAAAATTACCTATTTAAAAAAAAATAAAGCGTTGTTTCTTGGTTTTCAATTATGGCAGTCCCCAATAACCCTAATGTCTAGCAAAAAAGATATCAATCCTGTTGGAAAAATAGATCGAGACAAAATGAACTCGAAATTTAGAGGCGCTACTACTACTTTACCTAGATTAAGAATAACTTTCTCGATGGATGAAGTCCTACGAAAGCTGGTCGATAAAGGCCTTTTACGTTTTAAAAATGGTCAATTTTTTCCGACTAGTTACAAACCCGGTTTGGCTTATTCCATACCAAACATTGTGAACTACCTGAAGGTGGTTTTCCGGGGTTACGCTAATTACTATGGTTATGGCCATAACTGGTATAACGCTAAATCTATTTACAACTATTTTGGTAAATATTGTGTAGCTATGACGATTGCGCATAAAACCAAAAGTAAAGTATCGAAGGTTTTTAAGAAATTCGGTAATGATTTAGTTTGTACTGACAGCGAAAATAAGACCATAGCCAAATTTGGATCCTTGTCTAACTCGGAGTTTAAAAAAGGGGTTAAGAATTCATTTCCTATTACAATCCCCAATCCAAGCGTACTTCTTATGAAAAATTTAAAGTTTGCCAAGCAGCATTTAATTAAGTGGCCATGCGTTGTGTGTGGCTCTCCTGCGGTTATGCATCATGTTAAGCATATTCGCAAAGCTTTAAAAAAATTGAAACCTAATACTTATAACTATTGGCTTACGGCCATGAGACTGGTCAATAGGAAAACCCTACCTGTATGTACTCGTCACCATAAAGACATTCATGATGGCATCTACAGCGGGGAATCCCTTAGAAGTTTGTTTGACACTTTTCAAAATAATGGGGTTGGTTTTAATAAAAAAAAGGCGGAGGCACTAATTGAAAAAGCTGAAGGCGCTTTAAAGCGCAAAAAATCTGAGAAATCAGAAAAAAAGAAATAAAAAAATTTTCTTTTCTAAATATTGTTTAAGATAAACTGGAGAGCCGTATGACGGGAAACTGTCACGTACGGTTCGGGTAGAATTTCTGTGTGTCATCATTTCTCTCCTTCTTTACAGATCCATAAAGAGGGTGGTGGCATGCGTTTATTACTACACTATACTGTGGGTTTGGATATCGATACTAGAGCTTATTTTACTGCCGCGACTATGATGGATGAGAAGCTAACAATTCTTACTTTATTTTGTATGTTAATTTTACCAATAATAATTTTTATGAAGTTAACGTCTCTAACTCTTATTGGTAAGTACAATCATTTCTTACTTGATCTGGTTTTGCCAGTGAAGGTCAACTCTCTTAGAAATGAATTCTGTATTCTGGTTGAGGTTACACGAACCTACAAAACATTCACCTGTTGTTTTATTCTCGCAAAACGTTTTTTTTTTGGAGACCGTATGATCTGTGTTATGTTGCACTTAATTAATTATTCTTATATAGCTCTTAGTCTAGGGGTAAAAGTGAGACGAAAGATAATGAAATTCGCAGGGTACGGGGCAACCAGTTTACTAGAGCAATCGAATAATAAAGTTTACAACAGTACTATTACTAAGTATTATACTGGTACTGAATTGAACAGGAATATGTTGGTGGGGTTTTCGAACCCCCGAGTCACTGCAACTTTTAGTAAGGGCGTGGTGATAGGAGTAATAAAGAAAGAATATAAGAGAGTTTTTCAAAGATTTTACAATAGTAAAGGAGTTAAACGTAGATTGGTGTTTGCATCCGAATGGAAAACACTAGAACTAAATCTTATTAAAGACATAAAAAAAGCTCGATGGCCTAAGTTTGTTTCTGAAGCTAACAAGCTTTTAAAGCTTCTTCAAACTGAAATATGTCGTCTTTCTTTAACAGGTGCCGATATAGAGGCAATGAAATTAATTGAAACTTATTCAATGAATATTGTTATAAGATATATTGCTATCAATAAAATTGCATCTCAGTCTGGTGAAACGCCAGGCGTTGATAATTTTATCATAAAAAATAACAGTAATAAAATTGAACTGTTATCTCAAAGTAAAAAAACTAAATTGAATTTATCTTCAACAATGAAAGTTAAGCTTGTCGAAATCCATAAACTAAATGGTTCTAATAGAATTCTAGGAATCAGCACAATGTTAGATCGTGTTTTACAAACACAACTCTGTTTATTACTAGATCCTTTTTATGAAGCAAAATATCCTGAGCATCTGTATGCATATAGAAAAGGACGTAATACTCATCAAGCTGTAGGTTTCTTAAAAGGAATCCTAGAGAGATCAGATACTAATCATAGCGGATTAATTTTATTTGATATAGAAAAATGCTTTTATAGTATATCACATGAAGCCATAATTAAACATTTTGTTGTTCCCACTACTTGGAAACCTCTTCTTATTAGATGGTTAAAAGCCAAGACAGTGGACAAAAATAATGAAACTTCATCAACATCGAATTGCGGGATAATTCCTGGCTCTGTTATTGGACCAATAATCTGTAATGTTATTATTACCAAAGCTCTATTTAAAAAGACTAAAAATTCTAGTAAATTAAATCTTTTTAAAACTTTTAAAGCAACAAATTCAATTATAGATAAAACTAGTGGTAAAAAATCACAAAGGAATATCTATAGACATATTATTGCTTATGCTGACGATATAGTAATAACTACGACCAATGCTACCGAAATTGATGATATTGTAAATATTGTTTCGAACTCATTGGAAAAATTTGGTTTAAAAATCTCGAAGGAAAAGTCTTATATTGTACGTTATACGGAAAATAAACCTATAAAGTTTAAATATCTAGGTTTTACTTTCTATTATGTGCCAACAAAACATATCAAGAAAGGAGGTATTTTAACTCGTCAGGATGATATATGCTCTAGAAAATATTCTAAAACTCAAAATGGTACTTATCTTGTGTATCCCTGCTCCAAAAAATTTCAGGATATAAAAAAGAAAAGTAAATCCTTAATAAAAATATTACTTAAAGGAAGTGTAGTAGAAGTCTTAAACAAGATCAATCCTGTTATACGTGGATTTGCTAATTATTATACTTGGTCTAACAGTTATAATAGATTAAGAACTCTTGACGGACTTTTGTTTCGCTATTTTAAAAAGTACTTAATTAGAAAATTTAGAAATAAGGGTGTTCGTCGACCTGTATGGGTAGCTAAAAATTTTTTGATATGTAAAACAACAAAAGATCCTAAGGGTAAATTTACTTCCCCTTATAATTTAAAATGGCATCCTCACACGAAACTAATCAACAATAAAGATAATTTTAAACGATTCAAGAGAGTCTTGTTTTTATTATTACCATCTAAAATCAATAAAATTTTACCAATTACATCATCTATTCTACCAAAAAATTTACGGACTGAACCGTATTATTTGATAGAAGATAAGTTTGCTCATAATTCAACTAAGCTATACGCTAAACGGATAAATACTGATAATTACAAAGAAAAACTTTTTATCAAACAAAAAGGTATTTGTCCTCATTGCAGCTTAGCTTTAGCGAACAGTGATAAAAATGATTTCTCCTTGGACATTTTTGGTAACGATTTAGAAATTCATCATAAAAATGAGATAGCCAAGATGCAAAAAGTCTCTAAGAATGCACATAAGGCGTCAAATTTTTTAAACAATTTAGTTCTATTACACAAGGCTTGTCACCTTGAAATTACTTTGAAATCGGACTCTGGAGAGCCTAGTGTTGGGAGACTGGCTTGCTAGGTTCGGGTGGAGTGAAAAGTTTGTTAAATCTCTATTAAGCAAATGAAGTAACTATCCACAGAATTGCAATACCTACTGGAATAAAAATTTTTAGCTGGTTAGCAACTTTATGGGGTGGATCGATAGACCTACGAACACCTGGACTTTTTGCTATAGGTTTTATTTTTTTATTTACTGTTGGTGGAGTAACTGGAGTAGTTTTAGCAAACTCGGGAATTGATATAGCATTACATGATACTTATTATGTAATTGCTCATTTTCATTATGTATTATCAATGGGAGCTGTTTTCTCTATGTTTGGAGGTATTTATTATTGGTTTGACAAAATTACTGGAGTTAGATATTCAGAAATTTTAGGTCAAATTCATTTTTGGGTTTTCTTTGTTGGAGTTAACGTAACGTTTTTCCCAATGCACTTTTTAGGTGTTGCGGGTATGCCAAGACGAATTCCAGATTATCCAGATGCATTTTTAACATTTAACAAAATAGCATCTTGGGGTTCATATATTTCGGCATTATCTTCATTGTTCTTTTTCTACGTTGTTTACGAAGCATTTGCTTCTAGTAGGAAAGTTTAATTATTTTATTGGAATATAGCCAAGTGGTAAGGCTCTCGTTTTTGGTACGAGCATTCAAAGGTTCAAATCCTTTTATTCCAAATTTTTTATGTATTTACTTTTAATTTTTTTACCTTTGATAGGATCTTGCATTGCTGGTTTATTTGGTAGAAAGCTTGGTTCTATAGGATCGTCTTTAATTTCGACTGGCTGTTTAATGTTATCATTTTTAATTTCAATTTTTGTGTTTTATGAAGTAGCTTTAGTTGGCTGTTGTACTTATATTAAGTTAATAACGTGGATTGATTCTGAAGTTTTAAATGTTGATTGGGGTTTTATGTTTGACAGTTTAACGGTTCTTATGTGTTGTGTTGTTACTTTTGTTTCTTCATTAGTACATTTATATTCAACAGAATATATGTCACATGATCCACATTTATCTCGATTTATGTCATATTTATCATTATTTACATTTTTTATGCTTATTTTAGTTACGGCAGATAATTTTGTGCAGATGTTTGTTGGTTGGGAAGGTGTTGGTTTATGTTCGTATTTATTAATTAATTTTTGGTTTACAAGAATTCAAGCTAATAAAGCAGCGATAAAAGCAATGATTATGAACCGAATAGGAGACTTTGGTCTAGTTTTAGGAATCTTATCAATATTTATTTTTTATAAGGCTGTTGATTACGCAACAGTTTTTGCAATAACTCCATTTTTTAGTGATGCAAAAATTAATTTTTTAAATTTTGATTTACACTTATTAACGGTAATTGGTTTTTTTTTATTTGTGGGTGCTGTAGGAAAATCAGCTCAATTGGGACTTCACACTTGGTTACCTGACGCCATGGAGGGCCCTACTCCGGTTTCTGCGCTTATTCATGCGGCAACTATGGTTACTGCAGGCGTCTTTTTGATAGCACGAAGTTCTCCATTATATGAATATGCGGGAATTATTTTAGAATTTATAACTATTATGGGTGCTGCTACAGCTTTTTTCGCTGCTACGGTGGGTTTATTGCAGAATGATTTAAAGCGTGTTATTGCGTATTCAACGTGTAGTCAATTAGGTTATATGGTATTCGCATGCGGTTTATCAAATTATTCAGTAGGTATTTTCCATTTAGCAAATCATGCTTTTTTTAAGGCGTTACTGTTTTTAGGTGCGGGATCAGTTATTCATGCAGTTGCCGATGAACAAGATATGAGAAAAATGGGTGGTTTAAAAAATCTAGTACCGTTTACTTATTCTATGATGGTCATCGGATCACTTGCATTAATAGGTTTTCCTTTTTTAACAGGTTTTTATTCAAAAGATTTAATTCTTGAAGTGGCATACGGTAAGTATACGGCGCATGGACATTTTAGTTATTATTTAGGTACTTTTGGAGCTTTTTTAACAGCATTTTATTCGACAAGATTAGTTTATTTAACTTTTTTATCGAAACCAAATGGCTATAAAACAGTTATTTCTAACGCTTATGATTCATCATATCAAATTTGTCTAGCCTTAGCTTGTTTAGCTGTTCCAAGTATGTTTATAGGATTTTATATGAAGGATATGATTGTAGGTTTAGGAACCGATTTCTGGGGAACAGCTATATATGTTCAACCTTCTAATATGAATATGTTTGATGCAGAATTTATTGATTCGTTTTATAAGTTATTACCTGTTAAATTAAGTTTATTGGGAACAGCTCTAGCGTTTTTATTATATACTTTTCAAAGTAAATTATTGTTTCAAGTGAAGACTTCATTTGTAGGTAAGAAGATTTATAATTTTTTAAATAAAAAATGGTTTTTTGATAAAGTTTACAATGAATTTGTTGGCCAATTTTTTTTTAAATTTGGTTATTCTTTGACCTACAAAGTAGTTGATCGTGGTATTTTTGAAATTCTTGGTCCTCACGGTTTATCGACAGTAATATCGAAAAAAGCTTTAAATTTATATAAATTACAAACTGGGTATTTGTATCATTATACGTTTATTATTTTAACTGGTAGTACATTATTGGTAGGAAGTCGGCAACTTTGGTTACTTTTCGGTAATTTTACAGATTACCGAATTTTTGTTATTTTTTTTCTGTTATGCTTTTTTGTTATTAATATGAGACAAAAAAACTAAACATTTTTAAATTAAAAACAAAACATTCTTTCCATTTAGTAGATAACAGTCCATGGCCTTTTGTTGCGGCGTTTGGTGCTTTTAAGATGACTAGTGGGACCCGTTTTTTGATATCAAAAGTGGGAAGCACCTATTTTCCTTTAATCTGGTATGAAACTTTAATTACAAGATCCATACCTAAAGTTTTAGGTATTACAGCTGGATTTCAAGCTATTGTTTTTGGCCGGTATCATAGTTTTCTGATTATGTATCTTTTTATACTTTTTGTTGTTTATCTGTCCCTTTTAATCGTGGGCATCTTCGTAAATGATAAAAAATTATATTACAAATTAGATAAATTATTTTTACTGAATGAAATCCAATTACAAAATTTTTCTTACTGGGAAAATTTTAAAAAACGTTACTTGTATCTAGATTATCCAGCAGACCAAAAAACTATTGCTACTAGCGCTAGGAAATATTCTACAACTTCCTTAACATCAGGCCCTTTTTGGAATGCTTGTAAAGGAGCTGCTGGAAAAAAAATGATTGGTTTGGGTAGTAAATTAGCACCTTCTGCCGTTTCTAAAGCAGCCCCTGCTGCTGCTAAACCATCATTAACAATAGGTGGATAAGGTTTAACTGCAGCAGGTACTGGTACATTAGTAGGTGTAGGAGTAGGGGGAAGTCTAGTTCTTACTGGTGGAGACCAGGTTATTAGATATGAGGTTGAAAATGGCGTTAATTCTGTCACTCAACCAAACCACAAATGGCCTCCTTTTAAAATGCAAGCCCCGGCAGATGTTTGGGTTCATGGGTTTAAGAAATAAAAAATTATTTAGGTCTTATTTATACAATCTATCTAATTTTGGTTACTTTTCGGTAATCTATAAAATTACCGAATTTTTGTTATTTTTTTTCTGTTATGCTTTTTTGTTATATTAATATGAGACAAAAAACCTAAACATTTTTAAATTAAAAATAAAACAATGTTAATCAATAATAATTATAATTTTTTTAAAAAGAGAGAACAATTTAAATATTTAAAAACAAAACATTCTTTCCATTTAGTAGATAACAGTTCATGGCCTTTTGTTGCGGCGTTTGGTGCTTTTATGATGACTAGTGGAGGAGTTTTATATATGCATAAATTTTTAGGTGGTGGTAATTTATTTTTAACTGGATTTTGTGTGATTTTTTATGTAATGTATACTTGGTGGCGAGATGTTAACGCAAAGCCTACAAATGAAATTGCTGAAAAGGTCATTGATAATGACAAGGTTATTAATGAACCTGAGTCGATAGAATTCTCTTCTATCATATCTAATATTGATTATAATAGTATAATCGTACATTATGATCCGATATCAGATGGCTCTATTATATATACTTCATGTATCCAATTTTCAAATCCATACTTTGTGATTGAATATAATGAAAAGTTTGCTTTCGTTTCCTATGCCTAACTTCTTTCAGTTGTTCGGTATCCCTTTGCGGGTATCAGTCTTGAAGATCGTAGGTGGTTTTCTTGCACTGCACCTTGGTTACAAGCTTGTTAAAGGTGGTATCACTGATATGTATGCGGAGTCCCTAGAATATCAGTATCTAGTGGAACTGAAACATTTTATTAATGATTTACCTAGTCGGGAATTAGCTAGTTTGCAAACATTCGAATTAAAAGAATTTATTGACAAATATGCTGTTCTAGACTTTTACAATAAATACAATCCACGTCTGAGTATGGCAGATTGTGAATTGTTGGTTAAATATATTGTAAAAAACAACATCACCCACGATAACTTAATCACTGTATTAAGTACAAAACCTGGTGTTTTAGTTGCTCAGTAATATGAGTAAAAGCTTTAAATTTATATAAATTACAAACTGGGGATTTATATCATTATACGTTTATTATTTTAACTGGAAGTACATTATTGATAGGAAGTCGGCAACTTTGGTTACTTTTCGGTAATTTTATAGATTACCGAATTTTTGTTATTTTTTTTCTGTTATGCTTTTTTGTTATATTAATATGAGACAAAAAAACTAAACATTTTTAAATTAAAAATAAAACAATGTTAATCAATAATAATTATAATTTTTTTAAAAAGAGAGAACAATTTAAATATTTAAAAACAAAACATTCTTTCCATTTAGTAGATAACAGTCCATGGCCTTTTGTTGCGGCGTTTGGTGCTTTTATGATGACTAGTGGAGGAGTTTTATATATGCATAAATTTTTAGGTGGTGGTAATTTATTTTTAACTGGATTTTGTGTGATTTTGTATGTAATGTATACTTGGTGGCGAGATGTTATTCGAGAAGCAACGTTTGAAGAGCAGCATACAGCAGCGGTTCAGAGAGGTTTAAGATTAGGAATGATTTTATTTATCGTTTCAGAAATTATGTTTTTTTTTGCGTTTTTTTGGGCTTTTTTTCATTCAAGTTTAGCTCCTGCTTATAATATTGGTGGAGTTTGGCCGCCTGAAGCAATTGATACAATTCAAACTTCAGGAATTCCGTTAACAAATACATTTTTTCTCCTAAGTTCTGGAGCTACAGTAACTTGGGCTCATCATGCTATTATTGTAAGAGCTAAAAAACATGCAATAATTTCTTTAATTTTTACTTTAATTCTGGCTACTTTGTTTACAGGTTTACAGGCGTTTGAGTATTTTGAGGCACCGTTTAATATTAGTGATAGTGTATTTGGGTCATGTTTTTATATGGCTACAGGTTTTCATGGATTTCATGTCTTTATTGGTACTTGTTCACTGTTTGTATCTCTTTTACGAATAGTTTTTAATCATTTTACTAATAGACACCATTTTGGGTTTGAATCAGCCGCTTGGTATTGGCATTTCGTTGATGTTGTTTGGTTGTTCTTATTCATTACCGTTTATTGGTGGGGTGGTATTCAGTATCATTAATTCATAAAATTTTAAACATGATATTTTTTTCAATTAATCAAAAAAAGTATAATTTTGCATCTGAATTTTTAGATGAACTTGGTGAAGTTAAGCAAAGTTATAATAAACTTCCTTTAATCGAATATTGTGAGCTTAAAGGTTATAAAATACCGCATTATTGTTATCATAAAAAACTTTCTATAGCAGGAAATTGTCGAATGTGCTTAGTTGAATTAAAAAATTCTCCAAAACCTATTGTTTCATGTGCTATGAGTGCTCGAACATGTTTACCCAATAGTGAACTTTATACTAATAGTCCATTAGTTAAAAAAGCTAGAGAAAATATTATGGAGTTTTTATTATTAAATCATCCTTTAGATTGTCCTATTTGTGATCAAGGAGGAGAATGTGATTTGCAAGATCAAGCAATTTTTTTTGGTTTTACCAAAAAACGTTTTTATACGTATAAACGGATTGTTACAGATAAAAATCTTGGACCTGTTGTTAAAACCGTAATGACTCGATGTATTCATTGTACTCGATGTGTAAGATTTGCCAATGAAATTGCTGGTGTTGAAGATCTAGGTGTATTTGGCCGCGGAATGCACAGTGAAATTGGAACTTATATAGATAAAACTTTTCAATCAGAGTTATCTGGTAATGTAATTGATTTATGTCCTGTTGGAGCTTTAACGTCGAAGCCTTATCCTTTTCTTATTAGAAGCTGGGAAGTGAAACAATTTAATTCAATTGATTTTTCAGACGGTTTTGGTTTAGAGATTCAGGTGTTTTTAAAAAATAACTCAATTGTTAAGATTTTGCCGGGTTATAATTCATTTGATCGGTCGAACAATTGGATTACAGATAAAACACGATTTTCATTTGATGGTATGTTTTCGCCAGAGCGAAAATTATTAAAAACATTAGAGAGTGATAATGAGAAATCTCTGTTTTGGGATAATTTATTTGAAGAGTTAATTTATATTATTTATTGTCACGATCATTTAAACAAGCATTATTTAAAATTCGATTGTTTAATTTTAGTTTTTAGCAGTACTATAAGTCTTGAAGTGTTAAATTTATTATTATTGATTTCAAAAAAATATTCGTTTTTAAAGCTTAGAAAATCGGAAAGTTTAAAAATTAATAATGATTTAGAAACTAATTTTATATTAAATTCAACTACGAATAAGCAAAAATTATTGTTGTCGAATTTATGTCTGTTTTTAGGTGTTAATTCTCGTTATGAAGGTTCTCATTTAAATTTAAAGTTTCGTCAACGTTATTTAAAAGGAAATTTCAAATTTTTTTCTTTAGGTTCTTTAATGAATTTAACTTATCCAGTATCACATATCGGTTCAAACATTAATACTTTAAAAACGATTGTTGAGGGTAACAATTTTGTGTGCCAAAACTTTAAAAATTCAGTTAATCCGTTGATAATTTGCGGCTCCGAGCTATTTAGAAGAAAAGATTCTAACAATATTTCTGTTCTTTTAGAAGCTTTAAATTCTTACGGTAATTTAAGTACTAAAACATGGAATGGTGTAAGTGTTTTAAATTCGTCAATTAATGATGTTGGGATCAATGTATTAAGTTATTTTTTATCTGTTAGTGAAAAAGATTTAAAAAACTCATTCGGAATTTACTTTTTAAATACATCGCTTTCTACAGGAAATATTAAAAAATTAATTGAAGTAAAATTGTTAGGCTATTTTAAAGTTGAAAAAACTTTGACTCATTTATTTATAGAACAGACTAATACGACGCATAATTTATTACGTTCTAAAGTAAATTCTATTTATCCAGCTTGCAATTACAGAAATTTACCAAATAATGTGTTTTTTGAAACTTCAGGTACTTATGTAAATACAGAAGGATTTTATAAAAAGAAGTTAAAATTAATAACTTCAATACAAAAACCAAAAGATGATTGGTATACATTTCGAAAATTTTTAGCATACAGCAAGAGACTAAAATTTGTTAGCCAACCTCAACTTACGAATAAAATTCATTTTAATTGCAATAATTTATTTAATTTTAAAAATTTTATTTGTTTTTCTTATTATGCAGTAAAATCTTTAAATAATTTAACTTTTTATTTAAATACTCAAATTAGTGCTCCTTTTAACAAAACAAAACAAAAATTTAATACTCCTTCAAAGAAAATTTTTAATACTAAGTTAAAACTTTGGCTTGACGATTTTTATTTGGGTGGAAAAGATACATATAGTTGTATGTCTTCTACTATGGCGGCATGTTCAATTATGTTCAGATATGAAGCAACCAATTTTAAATTTTAATAATTTGTAAAGGGTGTTTATAAACTTATACTGACAACTTCGATTAAGGAGATGTTTTTTGCGACATTTCGAAAAAGACGGGACTTGAACCCGCAGTCTTCGACGTGACAGGTCGACGCTTTAACCCAAATTAAGCTACATTTTCTTTTTAGAAAATAAAAAACTGAAAAGTTTTTTATATCGCAAATAAAATTAAAAATGCCATCATTAATGAGAATAAAGCAATAGCTTCGGTTAACGCGAAACCTAAAATTGCCATTTTAAATAATTCATCTTTCAGTGATGGATTTCGTGAAGTTCCCAGTACTAGAGCACCAAATACGGTACCAATACCAACTCCTGCTCCTGCTAATCCAATAGTTGCTAAACCCGCTCCTATCATTTTGGCTGCTTGCAATAACATTTAACAGATTTGAATGTATGTATGTTATTGTCGGTTACCCAAAGCAGCCTATTCAGCGTTATTTGTTTTAGGATCTACATCAAAATAATTTATAATGTTGATGTCAATAAGAGGGAGTTAATTAAATATAATTGTTTTTACTGGAAGTTTTGCTCCTCCAGTTTTAAACGCTTTAATTGCTTCATTAGTGCTAACTCCACACATTTCAAACAAAACGGTGCCTTTTTTTACTTTCGTTGCCCAATAAGCTACAGGCCCCTTTCCTTTACCCATTCTTACTTCGGTTGGTTTTTTCGTTATTGGTAAATGTGGAAAAATTTTTATCCAAATTCTCCCCTTCCGTTTAATTTTTCTATTAATAGCTTGTCTAGCAGATTCTATTTGTCTAGCAGATATTGTACCAGATTCCGCTGACTTTAAGCCTATAGTTCCAAATTTTAAAGTATTAGATTTAAATTCTAATTTCGAAAGTTTTCCTTTTCTTATTTTTTTATATTTAGTTTGTTTTGGTTGTAAAAACATTTTTTATCTTAATTTTTATAATTTTCGCATATCCATGTATTAACGCCAAAAGTGCCATTTGATGTGTAGGACGTTGATTGAAAATAATCTATTTTTGAGTCAAAACTTTGTAATGGAATTTTTCCTATTGATAAAATTTTTTTTCTAGCTCTTGGTGCTCCATTGAACCTTCCGTTTATAACTATTTTAATGCCATTAATTTTATAAAAATTAGTTCTGGATAATTCGATTAGTGTCCGCTTTAAAAAAATTAGAAAAAAATTGTGCTGTTTTGCCTTTGTTAGCTTGCCTAATCGATAACTAATATATTCTGATAATAATCTCGCTGAGTTTTTTTTGTTAATACAAATTAATAAAATATTAATAGTTTCTTTATAAAAGTTTTGCTTAAAATTTTTTCTAAATTTTAGTAACGTTCGCTTTAACGAATTGGACTGAGTTCGGTTTAATTTCATTGATAATCCTTTATTGAGGTTTTGAAACGTGATGAAAATATTAATCTTTTTTTTTGTAAAAATTGTTAAGCTTTCCAAAAGTTTTTCTGCAAAATTATTTGTTTCGTATTTTTTTAAGTTATTAAATTTATTGTTGTTTAAAATACTTTTGTAATATTTTATTAATCTTAAGCGTTTTTTAGGTGTTTTTGGTTTATTACTAATTGAAAATTTTTTCTTATTCCTTGTTTTTCTTTTGTCTCTTTTTATTGAAATAATATTTTGATTTGAATTAATTTTATTAATCAGAAAAAAAGATTGAAACGTTACATAATATGATATAAATAAATGTAATGTTGTCTCTGAATATTGCAATTTATAACTATGAAAAATTAATCCGTTAAGTTTTAGAAATTGTTTTAAATATTTTCGAACTTCTAACTCTTGATAAGAATATAAAGATGATTCTTCATAACTTTTTTCAAAATATTTAGACTTCCAATCATTATTCTTTATACCTAATCGAAAAATGTTTGCATTAGTTTTCTGTCCCATATAAACTTATTTTAATTTTTATTTTTTTTAAATGAAAATTTTTTTCTTGTTGGAGAAAACTCTCCAAATTTATGGCCTATCATTTCTTCTGTTACTGTAAGTTTTAGAAATGTCTTACCATTATGTATATTAAATGTTATTCCAACAAAACTAGGAACAATTTCTGAGTTTCTTGTAATTGTTTGCACTGTATTTTTAAGTTTATTTGAAATGTTATTAGAATTTGGTAATGATTTTAGTTCAACATAAGGTCCTTTCCATTTTACTCTAGTCATTTTTTTTTAAAATTAAGTTATTAGTTGATCTACTAGTACGGCCTCCTTTTGAGGATTTTCCCCAAGGCGTTAAAGAATTACCAGAAGTTTTTCCTTCACCACCACCATGCGGATGATCAATAGGATTCATAGCAACACCTCTAACTCGAGGCCTTTTATTTAACCATCGAGCGCGCCCGGCTTTACTAAGATTCGTTAAAAACAATAATTCATTCGATACGATTCCGATAGTAGCAAAGCAATCAACTGATAGGAATCTTTGTTCACCTGAACTTAATTGAATTCGACCGTATTTTGAAGTTTTCTCAATTAATTGTGAAAAAGTGCCGGCAGCTCGGCTTATTTGTGCTTGTTTTTTTTTTTTTGGAGAGATATTATGTATAAGACTTCCTACGGGAATCTTTGAAATAGGTAAAGAATGCCCTACTTTAGCTTCTGCATTTGGACCCGCTTTAACAATATCTCCAATATTTAAGTTCTTAGGAGCTAAAATATAAAAATACTTATTAGTCAAGAAATCGTAAACTGAAGCTATATTAGCAGTCCTATTAGGATCATATTCAAGACTTGTTATAATACCTAAAGAAGCTATTGTACGATAGAAATTTATTTTTCTATATTTCTGTTTATGCCCTCCTCCTTTATGGTATGCTGTTATTTTTCCGGTGTTATTTCTTCCCGATGTGTTTTTCAAGCTTGTTAATTGTGATTTTATGGTCGGAGTTTTGGCTAAATGATTTTTTTTTAATTTTACTAACTCACGTTGTGACGGTGTTATAGGGTTTACTACTTGAAGTGTCATAGTTTTTATTAAAAAATTCAGTAATTATGTTTTTATTACAAATACTCAGTACATAAAATATTTTATAGAAAATGAAGATCATTCTAAAATACAAAAATTATATAAAAAATTTAAAAAATAAAACTTTTTTGTTAAAAAAGCTTAAAAAACAAACAAGTTATAAAAATTTAAAGTTTGAATTAGATAGGCATTATAAAAGTGTTGATGTCCAGCAAAGTTTAATTATGTATGTAATAAATATAACATTAACTAACAAAAATACTATAATTTACGTAACAGATATTAAAGGAAATTTAAAATTTTATCAATCTACTAGTACATTAAATATGACAGGCAAACAAAAAACTAAACAACCAGGAGCTTTATTAAGGGTATTAAAAGAGTTTTTGTCAAATGCTGCTTTTTTAAAAAATAAGCCTATAGCATTACATTTTAATAATGTTAAAAAACGTTTTATTCTTCTTCTAATAAATCTATTAAAAAATATTTTATTCGTTAAAGTAATTCGAATTTATAATTTTCTAATTCCACATAACGGTTGTAGACCGAAGAAAATTAAAAGAAGATAAAATATGAAGAAATGACTGAGTGGTTTAAAGTGGCAGATTGTAAATCTGTTGGGTTTTCCCATCGTAGGTTCGAATCCTACTTTCTTCAAATAAGTAAAAGGTGTTTTATAAAACCATCTTAAACGAAATATAACGCAGCCTGGTAGCGTGCCTGTTTTGGGAACAGGAAGTCATGTGTTCAAATCACATTATTTCGAATAACATTACGATTTTGTTAATTTATAATAAGGGATTTTTAAGTACGTTTTTAATGATTTATATAAAATTTTAATATTCTTATTAAAATTAAAAAAAAGAATGTTTTTTAATTGTGAAACTGAATAAAATTGTTTGTTTAATTTAATAGTTAACAAAGTTAATAAAAAGTCTATATTTAGTAACGTTTTTAGCTTTAATAAAGTTTTTGGATCTGGTTTTACAAAAATAATAAGACCGTTAATCAAAGAAGTAATATTTTCATAGATAGAATTTTTTATTGCTTTAATAATTAACGTATTATACATTCTATAAAATTTTAATTTTAATTTTTTAAAAGTTTGCTCAATTAAGATCCAGTTTTTTAAATTTAAATTTGTTCCATTAAAAAAAAAAAAAAAATTCGATTTTTTAAGATATTGTTTAATTTTAAAAAATTTATAATTTTTTAACTCAAACTCCATGTGAAAGTAAATTCCAGTATAAAGTGAATAGGCTTAGTAGGATTTGAACCTACGACAAAACCGTTATGAGCGGTACGTTCTACCGACTGAACTATAAGCCTTTTTTGACACTTCTACGTTTTTAAACGCTGAAGACTTAAGATAAAAGCTTAAAATATTATAAAAAATTGTTATGCGAAATATAAGTTTTAGTCAATTAATTGTTTTGGTTCTTTTAGGTGTTTTCTTATTTGGAGATTTTTCTAAAATAAAAAAACACCTAAAAGTAATCAAACAAAATTATAATCTTTTTATTAATAAAAAACACAGGAAAAAAGGGACTTGAACCCCTGGCCTTTGGTTTTGGAAACCACTGTTCTGCCACTGAACTATTTTCCTTAATTTTAGAAAAATTATTATAGACTCGTGTTTAAATATTTTTTAGAAATTAAAAATAGATTTTTCTTACTATTATTAGTTTGGGGATCTACTATTTTTATTAGTTACGTTTATAAAAAAACATTGTTATTTCTACTAACTAAACCAAATTTTTATATGCTAAATCCTAGTTGTATGTATTTTATATATACGAATGTAACAGATATTTTTTCTACCTATGTACAATTAATTACTTTTATTGGAAATCAAATTTTTATAATCTATTTTTTTTATCATACTTTAATTTTTTTATCTCCAGGATTATATAGTTTTGAATACAAATATTTAAAATTAATATTATTTGCAGGAGTTTCTTTTTGGATGATTTCAATAATTTTATTAAACAAAATATTACTACCTTTTAGTTGGCAATTTTTTGTAAGCTTTCAAGAATCATTCAGTGATCAAACTGTTAAATTGTATTTTGAAGCAAAAATAGATGAGTACTTAAATTTTTACATATCATTGTATTATATTTGCTGTTTCAATTGTCAAGTTTTTACTTTGTTAATTTTTTTTTTTAATTATGTAAATGCAAATTTGCTAATAATAAAAAAAATTCGTAAAGCATTTTATTTTATATTTATCCTGTTTGCCACCATAATGACTCCTCCGGATGTTTTAAGTCAGATATTATTAAGTTTATGTATTATTTTTATATTTGAGTCATTAGTCGCTTTCAACCTTTCAAAACTATCAATAAAAAAACTTAATTAGGTAACCAATTAAAACTTATTAAAACTCCAACAGTAAAGATTAAGTATCCTAATGAAAGTGGTAAAAAACATTTCCAACCAATTTGCATTAGTTGATCGTAACGATATCTTGGTAAAGTTGCTCGTGTTACGATAAAAAAAATAACGCCAATGATAATTTTTAAACTAAACCAAAAACTACCGGGAAAAATATTAATTAACGGTAGCCAGCCTCCGAAAAATAAAATCGAAGAAAATGCACTCATTAGAAGCATATTTGCGTATTCACCTAAAAAAAATAATGCGAATGTCATTGCTGAATATTCGACATTATAGCCAGACACTAATTCAGCCTCAGCTTCAGGTAAATCGAAAGGATGCCTGTTTGTTTCAGCAAGCATAGATATATAAAACATAATAAACATTGGAAACAGAGGAATTATAAACCAAATATTCTCTTGTGCTAGCACAATACTACTTAAATTGAAAGATCCTGTACAAATACAAACATTGACAATTATAAATCCAATAGATACTTCATAAGAAATCATTTGAGCTGCTGATCTTAATGCTCCTAAAAAAGGATATTTTGAATTACTTGCCCATCCAGCCATAACAATACCATATACATTTAACGATGAAGTTGCGAATAAGTATAAAATTCCGACATTTAAGTCAGCTAAAACTACTTGATTAGAAAATGGTATAACAGCCCAACCAACTAAGCTTAAAATAAAAGTTAATATAGGTGCTAATAAAAATACAACAACATTCGAATTACTAGGTAAAATTGTTTCTTTTACAAATAATTTTAGTCCATCCGCTAATGGTTGTAACAACCCCAAAAATCCAATTACATTTGGACCTTTTCGTCGTTGAATAATACCCATAATTTTTCGTTCTGCAATTGTAAAATATGCTACAGAAATTAATAAGGGAATAACTATAATTAAAATTTTTAAAACATTAGACAATATCAAAGTAATCATTTTTTAATTTAAAATCAAGGCTAAAATCGGACTCGAACCAATATTATAAGATTTGCAATCTAACACATTAACCTGTTATGTTATTTAGCCTTAAATTGAAAGGATAAGGTGGGATTCGAACCCACGGTATCTTTTGATAAATACAATAGTTTTCAAAACTAACGCCTTAAACCGCTCGACCACTTATCCGACAGCAAAAGAAGGGATTTGAACCCTCAACTTTAATCTTGGCAAGATTACACTCTACCATTGAGTTACATTTGCAGTAAATTATTTTATTTACTAGGTAATTTAAAGGCATTAAGTAGAAATAAAAATTCTTTTGGGTTTATGGTGTTTGTAACAAGTGTTATGTTCAAGATGGGTAATTGATTAAATAGATAATAGTTTTGTTCTAATTCAGAAAAGATTAAAGAATTTTCTAATTTGCAAGAAATAGCTTTTGAATTTAAAGATTCGTATTTTATATTAAATCCTGAAAAATTTTTGAATTTAAGAAAAACTTGGCAAATTAACTTTGAAAAAAAACTATACATTAAGGTTTTTTTTAAAACTAATTTACATCCGACAGGATTACCTTTTCGAATTTTTAACAAAATATTAACATTTTTAGAAGTCGTAATTCTACCACGTTGTGTTGCAATTAATTCTAATGCTAGCAGAACTGATGCGATGTTTTTAAGATCAGAATTCTTACATCCAAAGTTTAAAACAATTTTTTTTAGTTTTGGTAATTCTTTTATATTTTGATAATGAAATTTATTTATTAAATCGTATTTAATAATATTTTCATAATAAGATTCAAAAAAATGCATTTTTTATTTTTTTATATAATTTTTAATAATATTTTATTATACGAAATTAGAACGTTTCCAAACTTAAACAAATCCAGCCGAAAGAGTCGCAAATTTCATAAATTTATTTTTTTTTAAGCTTTTTGGAATCGGGCCTATAATTCTTGTAGCTATAGGATTTCCTTGCTTATTTATTAAACTGACAAAGTTATCGTTAAAAAAAATAGCTGATCCATCCTTTTTCCGATCTTTTGTTTTGGTTCTAATTATTAAAGCTTTTAAGACCTCGCCTTTTTGGACTTTTGCTGTTAATTTCGATTTGTTTCGAAGCTGTTGTACTGATACTACTATAATATCACCTAAATAAGCAAATCTACGCTTAAAGCCTCCAAGGACTTTAATACATTTAACTGTTTTAGCACCTGAATTATCTGCTACTTTTAAAATAGTTTGTTGTTGAATCATATTTATGTAAAATTGAAAATATTATTCTTTGCATTTATAGCTCAATTGGATAGAGCGTTGGATTTCGGTCCCAAAGGTTATAGGTTCAAGTCCTATTAAGTGTAAACAAAAGGTTTAACTTTTTTTGTTAAGTCCAGCGATAGTGAGCATACTTTTTTAATTTTAATGCATGTTCTTGTATAGCTTTTTTTTCTTTAATACCTTCACCGGAACTATTTGCACTTAACAAAATCTCTTGCTTTAGTTTATTCGCAAAGTTTCTAGAAAGTTTTTGTTTAGACGTTTCTAAAATTAATTTTATAGCAAAAAAGATACGAATTTTTCTAGTTATTATAAATGGGAATTCTTTTAATTTTTTTCGTTTTCGTTTTATTTGCTTAACTTGTAGAATAGGGGCATTATTAACGATAGTTTGTTTAATTAGATCTTTCTCGTTTTTATCTGAAAATTTTTGAATTAACTTAATGCTTTTTAATAATATTTTTTCACATGTTTTTTTATGCCCATTTCTTAACAAATAATTATAAATTTTATTTTTTAATAAAGCGTTGTTATGACGTGATTTTTTCATTCTCGATCTAGTTTTGTAGCGTATTTTGAGCGAGCCGTTTTTCTATTTTTTAATCCTTTAAAATCCAATCGCCCTCTAACTAAATGGTACTTTACACCTGGTAAGTCTTTTACTTTGCCTCCTTCAATTATTGCGGTTGAATACGCTTGTAAATTATGACCTTCACCAGGTATATAAGCAGTTATTTGTTTTTTATTTGAAAATAGGTATAATTTTACAATTTTTCGCAAAGCGGAATTAGGTTTTTTTGGTGTACGTATAATCATTTTAGTACAAACTCCTCGCTTTTGAGGACATCCTTCTAGCGCAGGAGTTTTATTTAACTTTTTTTTTAATTTTCGTTTTTTTTTACAAAGTTGATTTATTGTTGGCATATATATATATTATGAAAACGTTATTTTAAGCTTAAACTATTATAATTAGTCTTTTCAAAAAGAGGGACTAAGTTTTAAAGAAAGTAAAATTTATTATATATTTAATAATTAATCTGTTTTACTCCATTTTATAATATCCGTAAATTAGAAAAATTTTGAGCAACAACTCCTGATAAAAATTATTGTTTGTAATTAGTTCAAGATAAATTTCACTATTAATTAAATAAATTAATTGAAAAAAAATCGTAAAAAAACACAAATTAAGTTTACTAATAAATGTTTTGATAACTAAACGGATTTTTGTTAAAAATTGATTAATCGCAAGTATACAAATAAAAGCAAAATAAAAATTATAAATAATGAAAAATTTGGAATAATAATAAATAATGGTTAAAGAAAAAAAAATCCAGAAAATGGATAAATCAAAAAGACAATAATTATCAAAGTATTTGAAACCAAATAAACTAATAAAAATTAAAAATAAATATTTTTTAATAACTATGTTTTGGGTTTTTTGCTTTGATATATAAACTTGCGATAAGTTTTTTAGATAATTTGTATAATTACTAAATTTTGTTTCTAATCTTTTCGTAAATTCAACCTCTAGTAAATAATATAAGCAATAAAGTATAATAATAAGTAAAGTAATTTCTATTATTAATACTGCAAGGATTAAAGCAAAATTTGTTATAAATACTTTTAGAATGTTAATTACAAGATTATTTCTATAACATTTGAATAACATAAATTGTTTTCCGTGTGTTCTATAAATTTTTGTTATTAGTTGCCAATGATTGTACTGATTTTTTAATTTACCATTTTCAGATAGAAAGATATAATTATCAACAAATATTTCATATGAAAATAATAGTTTAACAGTTTGTAGAATCCAAAAACTATTAACAAACAGTTGTTCATATGAAAACCATTGAAGAGCTGTTTCAATAATCGAAACATTACATAAATTTTTATTTGAAAAAAATATAATATTATAATAAAAACTAACGTTACCGAAATATAGAACAAATAATTTTTCAATTTTTAATGAAATAAAAGTTCCGATAAAAAGACCGTACATTTTTATTTAGTTTTATATAAGGTATTTGAATACCAAAAAAGGGACTTGAACCCTTACTCTCGAAAAAGAACTAGAACCTAAACCTAGCATGTCTACCAATTCCATCATTTTGGTCATAAGAGTTTTACTCGTTATCGGACTCGAACCGATACTCCTTTAAAAGAATCAGATTTTAAGTCTGACGTGTCTACCAATTTCACCAAACGAGCAACGTTCTATTTGATAATGCCACAATTTGATTTATTAACAATAGGTTCGCAAGTATTTGGATTACTTGTTTTTTTGTATTTTTTATATCTTTTAAATATTCAAATTGCAATACCATCGCTTATTGAAATTCAAAAATTTAGGGTTAAAAAATTAGTAAAAAATCAAGAGAAGATTGTTCACATAAAAAATTATCTAAATGATAATTTACGATTTACCTATAATTTTTATCAAATTTTTTTAAAATAAAATTTGATGTTTGTATAATTTTTTAACACAATAAAGACTCTTCAGGTTGGATTTGAACCAACGTCATAGTGGTTAACAGCCACTCGCTCTACCGCTGAGCTACTGAAGAATTTTAAGTTTTTTACATTAGTTAAAAAACTTTATTTAAATCTAACTTAAACGGAAAAAGACATGATAAGTTGTTAAGTTTAATATCATCATAGAAAATGATTTGAAGTGTTTTATAATTAATTTGTAAATATTTTGGAGGAATTGGCCATTTATGATTAAATTTTAGATTATTAATTATTAAATTATGAGATTTATTGTTTATTTCTATTAAATCTCCTTGTTTCATAATACAAGATTTATTTGTTACTATTTTTTTATTAACAGATATGTGACCATGTAAAATTAATTGCCTAGCATTTCGAATGCTTGAAGCAAAACGCGCTCTATATAAAATTGTATCTAATCGCTTTTCTAAAATTTCTATAAAAAAAAAATTATTACGCATTAAACGTATTCTCTTTTTCTTTTTTAATGCCGTATTTAAAGATTTTTTAAAATATTTATTTGCCAAACCTCCATAAAACAAATTTATTTGTTTCTTAATTCGTAAGTTGTTACTAAATTTTCGCTTAAAAGTTATTCTAAAAAAAGTAAAAATACTATACCGATGATGATCAAACATGACAAAATTTTTTTTTGAGTTTTTAGCTCTCTTTTTTAAAAATTTTAAAAATTGTTGCCATTTTCGTTTTTTAAAATAATTTAAAAATATTTTGGGGCGATATTGAACGTTTTTTCTTAATTTTATAAATTTTTTATATAAAGGTTTATAGCGTCTTTTTCGATATAAATTTTTTCGATCTATTGTAAATACCATATATTTTTTTTAATTTAATTTACCGAATGATTTTTTAAAAATCGAAGATAATACTAAAAAAATTGAATTTGAAACTTGTTGATTTGCTTTTATAGAATTTTCTGGGATTGAATAAGCTACTTTAAAATCAAAACATAATGCATTATTTAATGAAATTATAGGAATTCGTAATTTATACATTTCTTCTATCGCATTTGAATCTAAATTTCGATCAAAAGTTACTATTAAATCAGGTTTCTTAGTAATTTTTAATAATAAATTTAAATCATCAGTATTATGTTTTTGTTTTTTAATTTTTTTTAAACGTTTTATGTTTAAATTACGAAAAATTGCTGACTTATTATTTGATAAAATCCCATTCATCCATAAAGCTTCCGGAATTGAAAAGTGATTTGTTTTTCTAAGAATTTTTTTAAATTTTTTTTGCAAAAAACTTGGAACACCTATAAATAAAATTCGTTTATTGTTTATATGATATTCATAAATAATTTGCAGTACTTTTTTAAAATGTAGCTGTATATCTTCTAAAAAAACATCTAAAGATTTGTCAAAAAATAACTTTCTGATTTTAGTTTTGTAAACTTTAGACTGTATTAATTTTAATTTAAATAAATTATATTTATGATTTTTTATTGTTTTTATTTTCATAATTTTTAAACTTTTTTACCTTCTTTTAAAGTAATTTTTTCATTTTCATATAAAATTCCTTTACCTTTATAAGGTTCAGGTAACTTATATGACCTGATAGTGGATGCAATTTGATTTACATACTGATATGAATTTCCAAAAATAAACAAGTTTGTTAATCTAACACACGAAATAGTTAAATTTTTTGGAACCTTAAAATAAATCTGATGACTATATCCTAATTTTAAATGCAATAATTGATTATTAAAAACTTCAATCGGAAATACACGATAGCCTACTCCAATAAATTTTAATTTACTACATAATAACACAGAAATTTCTAAAATTATTTGTTTAATCAGAGCTATAGTCGTACCTTGAATTGATTTCAAAGCTTTTTTTCTATTATTTGACATATCTAAAAAAGGAATTTTAGTCACTACAATAAATTTTTTTAAAGTTGAAACATAGATTTTTGTTTTTAATTTTAACGATTTATATAACCTCGATCCTTTAAACGTGATAATTTTTTTTTTATTACAGTAAAAAATTGAAATATCATTTGGAATTTTAACAATATATTTTTTTGAAAATTGTTTCATATTTTAGTTAATTAATAGCAATAAGAGGTTCTCCTCCTAAATTTAATTTTTTACATTCTACAAGTGAAAATAAACCTTGATTCGTTGATACAATAATAAGCGAATTGTTAGAATTAATTTTCCAAAGTTGTTTTGCTGAATAATAAATTCGATGACCAGGTTTCGATATTACCTTTAAAGAATTAATCACAGGTTGACCATTTTTATACTTCAAAAATATTTTAAGCATATTTAGATCTGTTTTTAAAACTTTATAACCTAAAATAAAACCTTCATCCCATAAAATAGATAGTAATGCTTCACAAATTTTTTTTCTTGATTGTAATACAAACGCTCGTTTTACTAATTGACCATTTCGAATATTTGCAAACATATTCCATAAATGATTTTTCATTACTTTATATATTAAAATTAATTTAATGTTTAGAGACAGATTTGAACTGCCATCACAAAGACTTTTAATCTTTTGCTCTAACCTTTGAGCTACCTAAACAAAATTTTTTATACTAATTTCACCATAAATATCAAATAATTTTAAATACGATGAAATTTTTTTTTTTTTTTGAAATTTTTTAAGATTTTTATTATAAAATATCTGCGCCATATAATTATCAAGATTAAAAATTTTTAATTTTGTTTTTTTTGTTCTTTTTTCATTGTAAAAAAATTTAATTTTAATTTTAATATCAGAAAATAATACCGTTTGAACTTTTTTTAATAAAATTAAAAATTTTAGTAATTGAAAAGATTTAATATTGATCTGTTTCGAACACAAACGAAATTCAAATTGTTCTTGGGCAATTTTGTTAACATGTGGCGATTTCAATAAAGTAAAATTAATTTTTTTTTGCCGCTGTGTAAAAGATTTTAAAAATAATTTTAGATCTATGTTATTTTTTTTACAAAAACTAAAAAAAAAAATTCTAAAATTTTTTAAAGACTTATTATTTTTAGATAAAATTTTAATAGTAATAAACATAATTTTTAAAAATTAAAATAACTTTGTTAGAGATAGGATTTGAACCAATAACCTTTGGGGCATGAGCCCACTGAGCAACCATTGCTCCTCTCTAACTTAACAGTAATAATGATAAAAAGCATACATTGTTACCAATTATAAACAATATTAAGACAATTCTCATTTCGTATGACACACTTTAATTATATATTATAAGTTTTTAGTCAAACAGAATTGAACTGTTTTAACATCGAACCAGCCTGACTTTAACCTGTATCAAGAATCCTTGTCTTCGTTTTTAGAAGTAGCACACGCTGTAATAGTGTCGTAGAAAGGCACATAAACTTGCCCGGCAGTTGATTTTCTGCCATTTTTCTCATTTACTACCTCCGCATAAGAAACAAACGGAGTAATACGTCTACCTTTTCCCGAATCAATTATAGAATGAGCTTTGGCACAATCTTGTAGATCCAAATTTGTACTTGGTTTCAAGCTTTTTGGCTTTGGAGGTTCTGGAAGATCACTTGTTAAGAAATTTATTGACGTAGGGTTGGGTAAATTAAATGAATATATAATTTCTATAAGTAATTCTAATAAATGCATATAAATAATTTAAAAAAAATAAATACTTGGATAAAATCCTAATACCGAATGCAAACCATGCAAAATCACTAGTGTTTCTACAAATGTAGCTCTGCATATCGAGGGAAATTTAACAGTGTAACCTATGATTAATACAAGGTTTTCGGAATTTAAGACAAAACTATCTCCTGAGGTTATTGGAATTGTGGGTTCATGAGTCAATAAATAAGCATAACAACAGTAAAAAGAAAACCAAAGCAATAAAAAATATATATTGATTTGGAACAAATCTCGTGAATTAAGATGAAAATACGACAAAAAACTTATTGACAGCATGTTAAACAAGACAAACAATATTGGCGAAAGACAAATTAATACTATTGATACAGGTATGTAAATTAGTTTATAATTTTTTAGTAATTGCCTTAGTTTCATTGTTTATTAATTATTTTTGTAATGTATAAGTTTATATTCAATAATTCCTACTAACGGAATCAACACTGTAAAAAATAAAAAATAATATACAGTTGCAATTTGACCGATTAATATATAAATATCTTCAACTGGTTTTTGACCAACCCAACCTAAAATAATAAAATCAGCAACAAGAAGCCAATAAAGAATTTTAAAAATAGGTCGAAATTTAGTTGATCTAATTTCTGAAGTATTTGTAAAAGGAATGGCAAATAAAATTACAAGAGCACCTCCCATAGCAGCAACACCCCCAAGCTTATCTGGTATTGAGCGTAAAATGGCATAAAAAGGTAAGAAATACCACTCTGGTACTATATGCGGCGGAGTTTGCATTGGATCAGCTGGAATGTAATTATCTGGATGTCCTAAAACATTTGGAAAATAAAAAACAAAAATACCGAAAAAGAATAAGAAACAATAAAAAGCATATAAATCTTTGACAAAAAAATAAGGATAAAATGGCACTTTATCAGCATTATCAACACTCACACCTAGTGGATTATTCGACCCATCCTTATGTAATAATGCTAAGTGTATTATTGAAACCCCTGCAATGATAAAAGGTAAAAAAAAATGTAAACTAAAAAACCGATTTAAAGTAGGATTATTCACCGTAAATCCACCCCATAACCAATCAACTATTGTCTGGCCAGCAACTGGAACAGCGGTAAATAAGCTCGTAATCACAGTAGCTCCCCAAAAACTCATTTGGCCCCATGGAAGTACGTATCCCATAAAAGCTGTTGCCATCATTAAAATAAAGATAACTACCCCTGAACACCATAATAATTGCCGCGGGTGCATATAAGATCCATAGTATAAACCTCGAAAAATGTGACAATAAACAACGATAAAAAACATAGAAGCTCCGTTTGCATGAACATATCGAATAAACCATCCATACTTAACATCTCGCATTATATGCTCTACACTACTAAATGCTAAATCAATATGAGGAGTGTAGTGCATAGCTAAAAAAATACCCGAAACAATTTGAATAACCAAACAAATACCTGCTGTTGATCCGAAACTCCAAGCATAACTTAAATTAATAGGAGTCGGGTAATGGATTATATGATTATCAACAAATGCTAAAAGATAATTAATATTCCAGCGGATATTTGTAGAAATAAATGAGGCAATAGAAAAAATATTAGATAATTTATTTGTATTATAATTTTGTTTTAAATTTGTTAAAATATCTTTAGTTGTCATAATAAAAAATTTTTAAACTTAAATCATTTCGATTTATTTTTTACGTGCTGATCTAGCGTTTGTGTGAGTTCTTTGTCCTCGTACAGGCAGACCTTTAATTCGTCGAAGCCCCCTATAAGACTTAATATTAATTAATCGTTTTAAAATTAAAATTTGTAGTTTTTTTAATCTTTATTCATTATTATTATTAAAATTTAATGCTGATTTAACGATAGATGTTCTAGGCTTACTCCACACCTCTTTTATAACATGTTTGCGAATTTCTGGATCCGAAACAGCATGTTCCATATGTTTAGTTTCGATAACTTTATAAAGACCTGTTTCAGAAGCTAAATGGTCCACAGTTAGTCCAACTCCTACAACTTTAAAAGCAGCTTTAGCTGTAGGTCCAGTTAGAACTTTGCCGGCAGTTTTAGCTAATGCAGCTTCACCGGGGTTCCCAAAAATTTCGAAAATCTCTGGTGAACTATTATTTTTTAAAGCATGATAGAGTTTTTTGCGTAAATACAGATTTCTCATTGCAATATCTGTTATAATTGCAAAAAAGATGTTCAGTCCAATAGTAATATAAGTTATGATATATAACCCTGAAAAAATCCCTAAAAGTATTAAAACTTTTTGAGAAAATAACAAACTGTTCTTTTCAGTCATACTATCAAACCATAAGAGATAAAAATTACCAAAACTTGAAAGTATTTTTTTAAAAAACATTTTTAATTTTAATTATCTAGAAATAGAAAAAATATTAGATAATTTATTTGTATTATAATTTTGTTTTAAATTTGTTAAAATATCTTTAATTGTCATAATAAAAAATTTTTAAACTTAAATCATTTTGATTTATTTTTTACGTGCTGATCTAGCGTTTGTGTGAGTTCTTTGTCCTCGTACAGGCAGACCTTTAATTCGTCGAAGCCCCCTATAAGACTTAATATTAATTAATCGTTTTAAAATTAAAATTTGTATTTTTTTTAGCTCACTTGTTACTCTTAAATTAGACACCTCAATTAACTTTAAAATTTTAATAATTTGGTCATTTGAAAGATGCTTAACTTTTAAATTTATTGAAAATCCTAATCGTTTGCAAATTAAAAATGACTGGGTTTTTCCTATACCATAAATGGTACTTAAAGCAAAAAAAATAGATTTCGTTTCTAAAAGTTTTGTTTCTAATAAGTAAACCATTTAAAAATATATCAATTCAATTAAATTATTAACGCTTATATGCATAGGAACTAAAAAAATATCCGGCGTTAATCCTATAACGAGAGTACCAATAATTAACGGTAAAAAAATTAAAAATTCTCTCTTATTGATATCTAAAAATTCGTTTAAATACTGAACTTTTAAGTTACCGTATGCAATACGATTAAACAGCCATAACGAGTAACAACCACCAAGAATCATACCCGTAGCTCCTAAAAACGTGATACTTGTATTAACTTTAAAAGAACCTACTAAAATTAGAAATTCTCCCACAAAACTACTCGTACCTGGTAAACCTATATTAGCCATGGTAAAAAATAAAAATATGAATATGTATATTGGCATTACGTGCACTAATCCACCATAATATTTTACCATCCTAGTATGATGTCTATCATAAACAACCCCAATAATTAAAAATAAAGCACTTGCGACAAACCCATGACTTAAACTTTGCAACAAAGCACCTTCAATCCCAATCACATTAAAACTAAAAATTCCTAACATAACTAAATTCATATGCGCTATTGAAGTATAGGCAATAATTCTTTTAAAGTCAGTTTGTCGAATTGCAGTAAAAGAAGTATAAATAATTCCAATTGCAGATAAAGAATAAACAAAGGGAGAAAAATAAAAACACGCCTCCGGAAAAAGAGGTAAAGAAAACCTAATAAATCCATAAGTTCCTAATTTTAATAAAACTCCTGCTAAGATTACAGATCCTGCCGTAGGAGCTTCTACATGGGCTTCTGGTAACCATAAATGGACTGGAAGCATCGGTACTTTTGAAGCAAAAGAGAAAAAAAACGTTAACCATAGCAATTTCTGTTCCACTGGTGAAAAAGAAAAAGTTAACAACACTTCATAATCGGTAGTTCCAACTTGGTAATACACATATAAAATAGATAATAACATTAATACTGATCCTAATAACGTGTATAAAAAGAAAAAATATGCAGCTCTAATTTTTCTTTCTCTGGAACCCCAAATACCAACGATCAAAAACATAGGAATTAGAACACTTTCAAAAAAAATATAAAATAATAATAAATCTAAAATACAAAATACACCAATTAAAAAAAATTCCATTATTAAAAAAGAAAGTAAATATTCTTTTAAATTATGCTGAATACTTTTCCAACTTATCAAAAGGCATAGCGGAATTAGCAAAGTCGTTAAAATAATAAAAAACAAAGAAATTCCATCGACACCTACAGTAAAATTTAAATTTAGAATCGGTATCCAAAAAAATTTTGTTACAAATTGAAAAACCCCAATTGATTTATTAAATATAACCCATAATATTAAAGAACCAATAAATGTTAAACATGAACAATTTATAGCGATTAATTTTAATAACTTTTGATTGTTTGATGGAGTTAATAGTAATAAAAATACCCCAAATAGAGGTAATAATAAAATATAAATTAATACAGTTTTAAATATCATAATATAATTTAACATCTTATAGGATTCGAACCTATGACAAATAGCTTAGAAGGCTATTGCTCTATCCACTGAGCTAAAAATGCTAAAATTTTAATATATTAATAAACTAATTTTGTAAGAAAATAAATATAATAACGTCGGATTTACAAACAAAAAGATAAAAAAGTAAAACAAAAGAGTAACAACCACCGCTTTTATTGTCTTGATAGGATAATATAATTTTCCGACTAGCACTTTTTCAAAATATAAAATTTTTATAATTCTTATGTAATAAAATGTAGAAATTACACTAAATAAAATACTAAATAAAGCAACAAAATACATCGAAGCTTCAATTACAACTAAAAATACCCCAAATTTTACAATAAAACCAATCATTGGTGGTAACCCAGCAATTGATAACAACGCAATAGAAAAAATAATGGCTAACATTTTATTAGATTTACTTAATAATACTAAATCTGCTAGATCTTTATTTTGTTTTTTCGAATAATTATTTTTTAATCGAGTTAAAACAAAAATAGACCACACACATAAACCAGAACACGTATAAATTATTAAATAACTAAATAACATTTGAATTCCTTCAACAGTCCCTGTACTAAAAGAAATCAATAAATAACCCATATGGCTAATTGAGCTATAGGCTAATAAACTTTTCAATTTTCGCTGTTCTAATCCTACGAAAGAACCGATTAAAATACTTAGCATACCAATAATTACAATAGAATAACGCCAGTTATCTAAAAAACCGTAAAATCCGAAATAACAAATTCGTAAAAGTAATACAAATATTCCTAATTTAGGGACTACTGCAAAAAAAAAAGTTGAACTTGTAGGAGATCCTTCATAAATATCTGGAGACCACAAATGAAAAGGAGCTAAAGCTAGCTTAAAGAATAAACTAACAATAATAAAGACTAAAGCAAATTGCAATAAACTAACGTCAAAAGGCTCATAAAAATAATTTTTGATTTGATAATCATCTCGTTGAAAAAATTCTAGTTTTGAATCAATACCTGGTCGACCATTATATTTATCAATTAATTCAAAAATTTTTAAAAGATTATGACCGGCATAATAATGCGTCATCATTTCATTCGAATCTTTTATGTCATTAGTGTGTAAACTATTATATACAGTTTCAACGTTTATGAAACCTTGCACAGGTAGTAAATCTTTAAAAACAATATCATGAACGATATATTTAATTCCAGTGATAAAATCCGTATTATTTTCTAGACCTCCATGATTAAGATAAATACAAACCATAAGATCGTTATATTGACCACCTATCATATCTTTCGTAAGTTCTTCATATTGTTTTTCTAATTTTTTAATATCTAAATCCCACTGTGATTCAATTTCAACCAAACTCCAATTTTTTACAAATTTCATCTCCCTTAAAGAGTCTAAATTATATAATAAATTGAAATTTTTTACATATTGAAAAATGTCATTAGAATTTTCTAGAAACTTTTTATCTATATTATAAAAACTGATAAATTGCTTTTGGTCTGTTATAAATTTTAAACTCTCATAAATTTTTTCAATAATTTCTCGATAATCATTTTTATATTCTATATCATTATTACAAAAATATAAATATTGATAATATAAAGTTTCAAAATCTTTCTCATTCATTTTAAATGAATAAGTAGACATATTAGCTATTTTGTTATTAATAATTTTTAATCGAGTTAACTGTTCATCTTGATTAATATTATTTAATAAATCCAGATTTTGCGTTTTATCCACAAAATGCTGTCTAAAAAACACATCTAAATTATCATGATTATTTAATTTTTGTAACATTAAACTACTACCCGAAAAAAACCAAAAAAATAAATCTTTAAAATCTTCAAAATTAACACTTCCTGTTACACCATAAACTAACGACGAACCAAATAAAAATAAACCTGAAGAAAAGGCTCCTAGAATAAAATATTTTAAACCCGCCTCGATTGAAAATGTAGAATTTTTTTTAAATGCTGCCAATACATAAAAAGCTAAACTTTGTAATTCAATTGCTAAATAAGCCGTAATTAAGTCATTTGCAGAACACAATAAAAATAGACCTAAAATCGCAAATAAAATTATTAACACATATTCGAAATGGTTTATTTTTTGATTTATTACATATTGTTGAATCATTAACAAACAAACTAAAGATGCTATTCCTATAACAATTTTTGAAGCAAAACTTAAATAATCATTTGCAATATTATTGTTAAAACTTAAGTAATTTAACACAATTAGGTTATCGTTTATTTGTAAAAAACAACTCATAGCTAACGTTAATACTCCTAAAGAAAGCATTGAATTTTGAAGTAAAGGAAATTTATTTTTTTTGTCAAATGATAAAAACGTTCCATAAATTACAAGATATATCAAACTAATACCTAAAAATAATTCAGAAAACATTCCCATTTCTTTAATTTTTATTGTCTCAACTATCATCTTTTTAATTAAAAATCTATCGTTATTATGTCTGATAGACATTTTTTTACTCATACAATAAATATATACACGTTTAACAATTTTTTATGAGAATAATACAAAGTTTATAACTTTTGAATCTTTGATATTCTATTAAAATTTTTATAATAAAACAGAAAAAAACACATATTCATTTTGCCTCTTACTTTAATTAAGGATCCTATAATGATATGGTATATCATTATCATATCATCAGATCAACACATTTTTATAAGTTCTTGAAAGTTGTTTGAAACTAATTTGATTTTTTGATTGTTTATGTGAAAACTTTAACGTTAAAATAACAGCTCCAATAACGGCTAAAAATAATATTAATCCCGCAATTAAAAATTGTAACACATAATGTGTGTATACTATTTGTCCAATAACTTCAATTTCAATCAAAGAATCTAATTTTTCATACCAATTTTGATATAAATTCGAAAACATTGAATTTTGATAATATGGATTTGACTCAAAATTTTTGAATACGATTAACAAGATTTCAATTAAAAAGACTGCACCAATAAAACTTCCAAACGGAAAATATTTAACCGTATCTTTAGTTAAATTTCCAGCTTTTATATCCAGCATCATTACAACAAACAAAAACAGAACAGCGATAGCCCCGACATAAATAATGAGAAATAATAAAGCAAGAAATTCACATTCTAATAGAAATAGTAATGTGGTAGCCGAAATGAAACTCAACACCAAAAACAAAACAGAATAGATTGAATTTTGAACTGTAATTACCATTAAAGAACTTAACAATAAAATACTGGAAAAAAAATAAAATAATAAATTTAATACCATTTTTTAATGAAAGAGGGAGTCGAACCCCCGACACTTGGATTATGATTCCAATGTTCTAACCAACTGAACTATTTCATTTTAAAATTTTTCCAGCTGCACGTTCCCGTACAGCTACCTTGTTACGACTTCATCCAAATCATCAATTTCTCAATAGATTTAAATTAATAAATCTTCAAGCAAAACTGACTCTCTGCATGTGACGGGCGGTGTGTACAAGGCCAGTGTACTTATTCACCGCAACATTCTGATTTGCGATTACTAGTGATTCCACCTTCATGTAAACAAGTTGCAGCTTACAATCCGAACTGGGAAAATTTTTCAAGATTAACTTAAAATATTTAATTTTTTGTTACTTATTGTAATTTTCATTGTAGCACGTGTGTAGCCCAACCCATAAGGGCCACAAGGACTTGACTTGATTCTTACTTCCTTTAATTTATCATTAACAGTTTTTTTAAAGCCTTAATTTAGTATTATAAATATTAAATACAGGTAAAACTTTTGATTAAAAATAAGAGTTACGCTCGTTCAAGGAATAAACCTAACGTCTCACGACACGAGCTGACGACAGTCGTGCAACACCTGTAAAAATAAATTTAAAATTTTAAAAATAATTTTATGTCAAGGGTTGGTAAGGTTTTGCGCGGATTATCGCATTAAACCACATGCTCCACCACTAGTAGCAGGCCCCCGTCAATTCCTTTGAGTTCCAACCTTGCGATCGTACTCCTCAGGCGGAGTGCTTATGGCGTTAGCTTAAAAATCTAAACAAAATTTGTTATTAAATTACAGCACTCAGAATTTACAGTATAGACTACCAGGGTATCTAATCCTGTTTGCTCCCTATACTTTCGTCCCTCAACGTCAGTTTTTAATAAAGAGCCGCCTTCGCTAATGGTGTTCCTTTATATCTCTACGGGGATTAACCCTCCATATAAAATTCTGCTCTTCTGCATAAAACTCAAGTAAAATAGTCTTATAAGCTAATTTGAAGTTAAGCCTCAAAGTTTAACAAATAACTTGTTTTACAGTCTACGGACACTTTACGCCCAGTCATTCCGGATAACGCTTGCCCCTCCCGTTTTACCGCGGCTGCTGGCACGAGATTAGCCGGGACTTCCATTCTTTAAATTGTCATTATCACTTTTAACGAAAGAACTTTACAACCAAATTACAGCCTTCATCATTCAAATAGTATTGCTGGATCAAACTTTCGTTCATTGTCCAATATTCTTTACTGCTGGCCGAAAACTCAGCCTGGACCTTTCTCAGTTCCAGTGTGGTTGATCATCCTCTCAGACCAACTAAAGATCATTGGCTTGGTAAGCTATTAAATTACCAACAACCTAATCTTTTACAGAGTTATCTTTTAACGATTATTTTTAATATAATAACCTTGTTTTAGTATTAACACAAACCAAAGTTTTTTTTTCAAAAACAACAACTGCTTTGAAAATGCTTATTCTAAATTAAAAGGTAAAAATTCTGCATATTCCTCACCCGTTCGCTACGAAAGTTTCGTACAACTCGCATGTATAAAACATACTAATAGCGTTCACCCTGAGCCAGGATCAAACTCATAATCTAATAATTTAAAATATTTATATAAAATTAAATTATTTCGAATTTATATCTAAATTTAATGTAAGTAATTATTTTATCAATAATTCAAATAAAATTATAAAGTTGTTAATTTATTTCTAAAATTTTTTAGTACTTGTCAGCTAAAAATCTTACAATTCTTATACATCAAGCCTATCTATGTAATCATCTATTACAATTATAAAAATCTAATCTCGAGGCTAGTTTCTCACTTAAATGCTTTCAGCGATTATCTATTATAAATATAGCTACTCGGCTATGCCATTGGTAAAACAACCGATTCACCAGAGATTTATTTTTCCCGGTCCTCTCGTACTAGGGTCTACTCCTCTCAAATTTCTTGCCTACGGTAGATAGGATCCAAACTGTCTCACGACGTTCTAAACTCAGATCATGTACCGCCTTCCTTGGCGAACAGCCAAACCCTTGGAACCACTTACAGCTCCAGGATGCGATAATATTATAGTCAAATCTCCGGTTACCCTTCGACCTGCTAATCCAAAACCGTACGTGAACATCTCTATTCATACGGCTCCTACCAAAAAAACTAATTGCAGATTGACCAGTTGAAGATCAATCTTTGGAATTTGATTTAGAGGGACTGTGGACTCTGTCGTGACAATGAGCGTGTATAAATTGTAATTGTCCGGTTCGTTTGCCGTTATTATCTATTACGTGATGTAGTTCGATAATGTCAGAGGGCATGAACCAATGACCACAAGTCGGGCAAGAGTATTGTTGTTTTTTAAATAGAGATAATAAACTTTTACTCCTTGGGTGTGCAAAGGGTATCCTGCCAGCAAAATAAAGTACGAGACTTGAGTCGTAAATAGAAGCACCTGGCTTAATCTTGACATGTCTTCTAACTTTAGTCTGGTCATGACGATTAAGAGTACGCGGTTTTCCTTTTTCAAGATATCCAAATTTCCAACCTTGTACGCTAAAGCATTTCAACTTAGCATTTCGACGACCTCTGTATCGCCGAATCGCCCATCGCCATAGTCGGTCCCATAACCATGCGTCCAGTTTGGAGAATGTTCGATGACATTGAGTGACCGAATGGTACCAAGTCCATCCTCTTATGCAGGAAGCTAACCTTTCTATCACTCTACCCAGGGGCGCCTTTTTATGTTTACCAAGAATAAACCTAAGATTAGATTTATGTCTCTTTACAGCATCTTTTGAAGGATGTGTGATTAATTTAAAAAGTTGTTTCTTGCCTTGAGTAGATTTTACCCCCCTATGTACAGAACAGGAAATGTTCCGAAAGTGAAATCCCAGAAAGTCTAGACCCGGAGGTCCTTCTGTTCCAGGTTTTTGTTCCATCGAATGACCAATGCGGGGTTTTTTCTCAGAGAGTTCTAAACCTATAGGCTTAAGAAATTGTTTAACAATTTCTTTAGCCCGATGAACTATTTCCAATGTTTTACCAAAAATAACAAAGTCGTCTGCATATCTTATGACTTTGATTTCGTTTCGTTTGAATACTATTACCAATTGTTCTTCTAGGCCATGTAGAGCAATATTCATTAATAATGGGGATATGACTCCACCTTGAGGTGTTCCAGTCTCGTTCTCGTCAAAGGATTCCTCAGGCATATCAGCCATAATTCCTACTTTGAGCCACGCGCGAATTTGACTTTCAAACATCTTGAAAGTGTTTAACTTTTCTAACAAATACTCATGGTTAATGTTATCAAAGCAACCTTTGATGTCAGCATCAAGGAAGTATTTAGAGCCTCCCTGTAATTGTCTTGCAATTTTACCCATTTGGCGTCAGAGGTGCTGTAGCCAGGTCTAAAACCATAGGAATTAGGTTCAAAGCGTGCTTCCCATTCCGGTTCTAAGGCTAGTTTAAGCAAACATTGTTTGGCACGATCTTCTATAGTCGGAATACCTAAAGGTCTTAGTTTCCCATTTGCTTTAGGTATGAAGACTCTTCTAATCTTTGAAACTTTACCATCCAATACCAATCGCTTGGCAAGTTGAAATCTTTGAGTCGGTGGCAACTCGGATATTCCGTCTATACCAGCAGTTTTTTTACCCCTGTTGTCTTGTGTTACAGTCCGTACTGCAAGTAAACGAGCGTACGGCGAACTTACTAATTTCTTTTGATAATAACGTACTTTATTCATATTCCCGCTTTTAGTTTGCTTATAGATTTTAGCCTGTAAGTTAAATATGTTTGTGTGAATTTCACCCCATTCAATGTGATTCCATTCCTTATATTTTTTAATTAAATTCATCATACAACTGACGAGTAATCTAACCCTACAGTTTCTATAAACGATTTTGGCGCTATACGTCAGCATATCCCGGGCATTACCCCCCGCTCTTTACAAGCACTTGTCTAGTCAATTCTAGATGGGCATTAGCTTCTTACAGCATCTTCCAAAACGACCGCTTGAGGTGGTTCCGTCCTATAAGGAAGCGAATCGTTTTGTTATCTCGTTCCTAAATCTCATATACTGTATGTGTCCTTCGCACTATGTGCCGAGTACTTTGATTCCTTGCCTTCCCTGTTGTTCGTTCCAGCCAAAATAGTACTATCCCTGATATTCCAGGCCTAGGGTGTTTTCACACATCACCTTATATCCCTAGGTTCCTCGTGACGACACTTTATTACGTGAATTCGCATGGGCTCTAAGCTCACATACATCGTTCTGATCCATCGTATCGACAAGGTGTGTCGATATTTCTAGACTTTTAGCCCCGCTTCTCTTTAATTCGATTACCAGTTGAATTAAATTAGGGGAAATCCAGTAGGTTAATTTCTGGAAACCTATGATTAACACCTAAGGAATTAGGTGTATGGGTGTGATTACCCATCTAAGATTTAAGTTATCAATAACTAAGTGCACAACTTGTTATTGTGGCCGTTACTTCGGGACCTATTCCGAATCCGTGACCAACGAGTCGCACCCAACATCGAGGTGCCAAACCACTCCGTCGATAGGGTCTCTAGGGAGTGATTAGCCTGTTAGGTGGGATAGAGCGGACTCTCACGAGCCACACCCCCCTGAGAACCGTGCGCGCACCTTTCAGCGCACACGGCTCCAACATCCGACCGGTCCAAAGACACGTAGTCTTTGAACCGAGGTATAAATTTAAAATCTTAAATTTTAGAACTTTTCTGTAACTCTTTATGCATTCTAGAATGACATATTTTGTGAAGGGCTACAGTTTTTACCTGCGTATTTGGAGTAGCATGCAAGCGCAGATCTTTCAAACTCAGCAAATGATGAACCTCAATGTCTTCACCGTTGCTAAGACTCTGACCACAAACCGGACAGATAAATTTCTGACGTCGGCATATTTTTTCAACCGTTCCAGAGGGGAAATTTATATAAAGAATTCGAGTTTCCAATCTTTCACGATCTACCTTTTTATACGCATTCAGCCCCATAGGTATTTGAGCATTTCCGGGTGCCCGAATAGAATCAAGGTTAAAAAGCCTCAATAATGCATCTTTTACCGATGGACGTTCCAACTTAGTCGGAACACTGAAAACCCAGGAACGTTCAACATAACGCCCGAGTTGGTAAAATTTGTGTTTGGGAAAAAATCGTTTTCGGAGTGCCTTTCTAGGCGTAGTAGGGTGAAGTTTTACAACCTTCTCCCAACACTTTCGTAAAACAAACCTATGCAATTTTCGAACACACTCAGCACTGTCTCCAGTTGTAGCAAAATAGATCGCCCAACCGCGCAAGTACTCGTTAAGTTTTAAAACAAGAGTGGACAAATCAGTATGGCTCCCAATTATGTCTCGAACCTTGTTCTTAAATTTCCGAAGGTTATCATTAGAGGGCTTAATTATAATACGCGAGGTAGACTTATAACTTCGCTTTTTCACCCAGGAAACTTCAGAACGTTTCTTGTAATTGAATCTTCTCTTGTCAAAGGAAAAGCCCAAGAACTCGAAATCTTGCTCCCTTATATTGAATAGCGAACTCCTAGCTTTGGAGATCTCCATCCCTCGTTCCGCTAAAAAGTCCTCAATATGAGGTCTTAAAACTTTGAGCATCCTCTTAGAAGGTCCGACAACGATGAAATCATCTGCATACCTGACCACATGAACTTTCGGGTTTACCCCTAAATTCCAATATTGGTTTACAGAGTTTGTCAGCTTTCATTTTTACCGATCCTTCTAATCCATTTAGAGCGACGTTACACAATACAGGTGATAACACACCGCCTTGTGGAGTCCCCATTTCTGGGATCGTAACATCGTTCACATCTATTATCTTTGCTTTTAGCATTTTTTTTAACACAATACGGTCGACTTTTCGATAAACAGGAACTGACCGTAGCAAGAAGTCGTGATTAATGCGGTCAAAGCATTTGCTAATATCTATTCAAAATCCATTCAGAAGCCTTTGGGTGAATCAATTTTCCCCTCAGTGCAAGAACAGCGTCTTGCGCACTTCTAAATTTTCTAAACCCGAAACTATTCTCGCAGGCATTACATTCTACCAATGGGTCAATAGCTTCAAGGTAAACAGCTTGCACCGCTCGATCCACTATTGTAGGAATGCCAAGAGGCCGTTTAGAGCCATCTTTCTTGGGAATCCAGACTCGTTTCACCGCCGAGGGTTTATAGATTCTAGGACTTCGAACGATCGAATGCACCTGTTGGGCAAGTGCATCTCGCTCTTCTGTGGTGGTTATAATAACCCCGTCGAGTCCTGGGGTCCGTGAGCCTGAAGAAGTTGTTACTCGGCGAACCCCGATTGCAGTTGTTCTAAAATCTTTCAAAATTAATATTTGAAGGTGGCGAACCTTCGAAACATCGCCTTTCTTATACGCTTCTACCAACAAATTCTGTTTTTCACGCAGCCACTGATAGGCTGATTTCCATTCTACTTTACTAAATTTCATAATAGTTTATCTAAATTGGCGCCTGAACATTCAAAATACTAACGTCTTTCAGACCCCAGACCTAACAGGACCACCTGTATAGAGAATTTTGTAATGCTCAAAACAGATTTGTGGAAGTTCTCGACTTGCTTCGTACTAGTCTGCTGACTTTCATCACGGTGGATAGCCACCTATCCTTTTCATTACAAAAAGGCATTTGCTTTTAGTACATCTCTTCTACCCACTATTCGATACATAAAATTACTTTTATGCCTCTTTTCAATTCGCCATTCGTTATCAAAAAGAGAATATTGGGCTTACCAAGTTCTGCACACATAACGTATATAGAACCCTTAGGTAGTATCTATTTTCGGTTAGCCTAGACCTGTTTCTGTTCCATAGGGATGAAAGAACAGACTTCAAAAAGCTAACATCACCGCTTGCACGGGGGATCCCAGATTTCATCGAAATTTGGGTATAACGTTACCGAAACTCAGACGATACTTCACTTACGTTTACCATAGGTTCCTTTGCTCAGGAAGGTCGAGGTCGTTACGCTCATTTATCCTTTTGTCCCTAGTCGCTCAGTACCACTCGGTTATTACCCCGGTATATGCAGCACCACTAGGTAGCAACATCTCAACAGGCAGAGAGGGAGAGATCTCATCGCTCTCATTCATGTGTGCAACTTCTTGTCGCACATCCCCGGCGTACCTTTTATTCGTTGAGCGGTGACCTTTTCCACACAGAATCACCGGATCACTATAACCGACTTTCGTCCCTATTTGATTTGTAAATCTTACAGTCAAGCAAGCATATACTATTACGCTCTTAAATTGATATTTTTCCAATTTGAACTTACCATAGTGCACCTCCGTTACTCTTTAGGAGGTGACCGCCCCAGTCAAACTACCCATTATGCACTGTCTTAATCAGTTAAGTAATAAAAAATCTTAAGAGTGGTATTTCATTGTTGTTTAAATAATTTACTTGCGTAAACATTTTAAATAACTTCCCACTTATTCTACACAAAAAAATTTTTATTACAATACATAACTATAGTAAAAGGTGCACGGGGTCTTTCCGTCTAGCCGTAGGTACTCCGCATCTTCACGGAGAATTCAATTTCACTGAGATTGTATTGGAGACAGTAAGACAGTCGTTACGCCATTCGTGCAGGACACCAATTAAATGCCAAGGAATTTCGCTACCTTTGGATATACATAGGAATTTATCCCCGTATCAGAACTTTGCATACATATACCGTTCTATGTACAAAGCTCGCACTCGTATAGATTTTTTTTGTCGTACTCCTCTCGGAATTCGACTAAATGTCTTCGTTTTTCTTAGTTTTTATTTTCAAGGATTCTCTTCCTGTGTAACAAGTTGTGGTGCTTTTTGCATAACATAACCACTTTCCTTTTTCTACGAATCAAAGCCTTTTCAAACGTTGACAAATCTTTCCTTTTTGCAATATTAGACATCGGGTTTAGATGATGTGCTTCTAGATGCTCCGTTTCATCGCAACCGTCATACTCACAAACATCTGCAGTTTTCAGGTTGGTTTTAGTAGAGCCTGGAATTTTATCAATTTCAATTTCTAATATTGAAGGGTGAAGATCAACACCCCGTCGAGTTTTAAAGTCGATTTTAGTTTTCAACGACTTTGGGTAAAACAAGCAAGCTACTTCTTTACCTAAATTACGTATGGTTAGATTCGGACCAAATTTTGCGTATACTCGGGCTGCAGAATTTATTTTATGCTTATGAGCTAACGTTAACGCACATGATTTCCTTAATATAGCAAAAACTTTCCATAAATCAGACCGTCGATTTATACATGAATAATAATTTAGAATTCCTCTAATCATAGCAGAATATCTTTGGACAATCTTTTCGTCTTCTAACATACCATACCTTAAATATCCTGTAGCGCGAACTGTACCATCTTTTCTACATTTCGCAAGCCCTTTATCTACTAATTTTGAAAGCATTTTATCAATCGGAGCTCGAAAATGCACAGTATTAATAGATTGTGCTTGTAACGCATGAACTTGTTTTGTGATTTCATCTGTAGAAATTCCATCTTTTCTCAATTTCAACTTATGATGCTTAAAATACCGTAGGTAAATCCCTAAGTATTTTATATTGCGTTCATTGCTGTGATAAATCTTGGATTTTTCCTGACTTATATCAAATTTTAAATCTTTTAACTTGTTGCTAACTAATTCAAAAATTTGTTGTGCCTCAACACGAGGCCCCGTAAAGCCAATTAGAAAATCATCTACATATCTTACATAATGACAACGTCTGAAATCAGGATCAAAGCCATCCATAGCAGTGAATTTATTGCCTTTGGCAACCTCGTTATGCTTTACTCTCAAGAGAGCCTTGTTCAAAGCTGGATATTGCTTAACAATTCGTTTGTCGAAGTCATTAAGAGTATACCTTTTAGAATATTCCGCATTTTTTTTACGAGATTTTCCTTTATTAAAAGCAGGTAACACTTCATTGACCACATATTCGTCCAATCCGTGTAATATAATATTATTCATAATTGGCGAAATTAGACTTCCCTGGGGAGTTCCAATAACGTTGTATTTACTTCGATCATTCAAGTTGTGTACATCTACGTAACCTACTTTAAATAATTTACGTATTAATTCTAATGTGGGCTTATCACAATAGAAACTTAACTTTTTAAGCAGTATTTCATGATTTATACGATCAAAGCATTTTTCAATATCAATACTTATAATCCATGTAACTCCTTTCCATTCATATTTTATTTTTTTTAAAGCATCATGACAATTAATACCTTTTCGTGCCCCAAAAGAAACATCCAAAAATAAGGGCTCAAATATCGGTTCTAATTTATTAAGAATTGCGCCTTGTACAACCTTATCAATCTGTGAAGAGATACCCAAATAACGAGTACCTCCATCAGGACGAGGAATACCCACTCGCTTAGAAGGTGTTGGCTTATATTTCTGACTAGATAATTCATTATGTAATTTTATAAGTCTTTTTTCAGTAATTTGGGATTTTATTTCTCCATCTAAACCAGGACTAACATTGCTTTTCGTTCTTTCTAAACCTTTTTTTAAATTTTCAAGATTAATTAAATCATTATATTTTACTATATTTTTACACATTTTATTTTGTTTTGTGGCTCAACGCAATAAATACGTGTTTTGCCCGTTACTATACAACTAGTTGATTTCATTAAATTATTTTGTTTCATTACGAAGCTAATATATTAATCCAAAAAAAAAACTTCTATGATGATAATTTAGTTACTTCCCAACCTCTGCAGACCTTTCGTTTTTGACCAATTAACTTAGTCGTGGTATCAATGAAGAATTTTCATAATCGAACGATACCTTAAGGTCTTTCACTAAGTTCTCACTTATATATTTTCTTTTGCGTTTGATTATCTGCAAAACACCTTCATTTAAGAAAGCGATTCTTTCCCGGATGATTCCATTAATTATTTGACTAATAACTCTATCTATAAGTATAACATCAAGGATACTGACCGTCGAGGTACCCTCTCTTATAGAAAACGATTTATACGCTTTGGGAACTCATAGCCCATAGACGCGGAATCTTTAAAAAGAATGATCTAGCCCAATCCCATGCTTACTTCCCCTCCCACTCATCGCGGGTTAGGTCAGGGATGTTAAGACCGCGGAATACGATGTTATATATCCGCATATATAAGAAGCTTATCTTAGTCGCACACCGTCAGAGTTACAGCCGCCGTTTACTGGGATTTAAGGTTAAAGCCAGAACTTTTTCCATTAATCTTACAGCACTGGGCAGGCGTCAGTCTCTATACTTCTTCTTACGAATTTGCAGAGACCTGTGAGTTGGATAGGTAGGCTCTCACGAGCTTTCCCCCCATTAAAACCGTACGTGAAAGTTTCCCCTCATACGGCTTCGACTATCTAACACAGCTAAATTAAGGTATAATACCTTTTTCTCGCCATGTCGCTTTTAGGTTACCCTCTTTGGAATATTCTACTTGCCGGTGACAAACTTTATGCAATAGTTTTAAGTTCTTATAGGAGTGATTTCCCCCTTCTTTACGAGAAGTAATGTGATGAATTTCTAACTCCTCACCATTAAATAAGCTTGATTGACAAACAGGACAGTAACCTTTCTGGAATTTTGCTAAAGCCCTAGCCGCAAAGCTACGTGTCAAATTATGCTGTGCTTTTAAAACATCTTTTTTAATTCCAGTTCTATAAGCTTTTAAGATTTCATTTTGTAGTTTGAATAATTCAACGTTACACTGTTGCCAGTTTATACTTTCATAATTTTTAGCGATTTTCATATTTTAATATAGAATTGTCTGGTAAAAATCATTACCAGTATAATACAAAAGAAATTATTTAAATAAGATTAGACATACGTGCAAGTCAGCACCCTTTCGAGTTAAATCATAGAGTACTCTCATATTTTATCCAGATCATTACAACCAGGCATTCGCTTTTTGCACCATCTTTTACCTCCATCTCGATATAATTTATTACTAAATTACCACTTTTTTCAAAGAAGGATTGAGGCTTACCAAGTTCCGTTCAAAACACATGAATTTACTTAGGCCCTACACTCTACCCCGATAGATAATGTTCTAGCTATTGTTGGCATAAAAAGGACCAATAATCCATCTATTAATCTTTCGTCATCAACTCCATTTCGAAAGTACTGTTTTCACGAGGCCTAATAATATGTTGTTTGCTTTCGCTGACCATATAAATCTAGTCTAGCAAACGTTGATCAAAGGAGTTTAGACCAACGAATTACATTGTCAGGCTGCTTCACACCCCAGGTTCACACCTGACGCGCTAGCCATAGACTCACCCCAACTAGACAAGGTGGCATTCTTTAATGCATTGCTTTGAACGACTTCTTGTCGCGCTTTTTATTAAACAGTCGCTGTCTCCGATTTTGTGCCAGCTTTAAAAGGTTGCCCCAATAAAGCTACTCCTTATTCCGAAGTTACGGAGTCATTTTGCCGAGTTCCTTCAATACAATTATCTCAACGCCTTAGTTTACTATACGTATTTACCTGTGTCGGTTTAGGGTACGGTATTATAAAAATTTTTAAAGCTATTTCCTGAAAATACTATAAAACTTTTATTGTAACCATTAAATAAAAATAATATTCATATTTTGTCACTTTAAACATTAAAAAAAATTTAATTTTACTCATCAAATAAAACTTTCGTTTATTTTCTTAGAGACCGATTAATTTTATCAAAGAGGATTAACCTTTCTTTGAAAACCTTAAATTTAAGGCGACATTGTTTTTCACAACGTTTTTGTTACTCATATCAACATTTTCACTTCTGATTTCTCCAGTTTATGTTTTCATAAACTTTCTAAAATTTACAGAACGTTCTGCTACCATTTTAAATATTAAATTTAAATCTATAGTTTCGGTAAACAATTTTAGTCCTTTTACATTTACATCTCAAAAAAATTAAACCAATGAGCTATTACGCTTTCTTTAAAGAATGGCTGCCTCCAAGCCTACCTATCGGTTGTTTTAATTTTTTTAAAATTTTTTCACTTAATTGTTTTTAAGGACCTTAACTAATAATCTGGGCTGTTTCCCTCTTGACCATGAATCTTAGAACTCATAGTCTGTCTGCTTAAAGTCTTTTATTCTATATTCGAAGTTTCAATAAATTCAGTAAGATTGTTTTATCCCCATTATTTAATGAGAGCTCTACCTTAAAATAAAGTGCTTTAAACGCTCTACTTAAATAGATTTCGCAGAAAACCAGCTATCTCCGAGTTTGATTGGCCTTTCACCCCTAACCACAAATCATCTCAGTATTTTGCCACATACACGAGTTCGGTCCTCCAATAAGCGTTACCGCTTAAATTTCAACCTGTTCATGGTTAGATCACTCGGTTTCGGGTCTTATTTTAGAGACTAAAAAGCATTTTTAAACTTAATTTCTTTTCGCCTACATAATATTTATTTTTAAGCTCGCCACCAAAATAAACTTGTTGATCCCTTATGCAAAAGGTACGCTGTCACTTTAAAAAGCTTCAACTGATTGTTAGCATTAAATTTCAAGACTTTTCGAATTCCCAAATTCTTTTTTACCTTTCCCTCACGGTACTGTTTTCGCTATCAAGCATCAAAATTTTAAGACTTTGAGGATGGTCCCCCACAATTCAAACAAACCATGACTTGGATCGTTCTACAATTTCAAAAATTTTAAATTTTGTTTTACAGGGCTAATTTTGAATTATAAACTTCCCTTCTTTGGCTAAATTTTTATTAAACAAAAATGTATAAAAAATTTTTAGTCTTTTCCATGTTCGCTCGCCACTACTTACGGATTCTCGGTTGATTTTTTCTTTAGTTACTAAGATGATTCAATTCTCTAAATTTAAAATTTTACTTTTATTCTCAAAAAGTAAAAAACCTTTAATCAATAAAAAGTTCGTTTTCGACAAATGGATCTCTGTAAATCTCAGCAGATTTTTTCTTACTCGTCACAGAATTTCGTATAAATACGTCCATTTTTAATTTTAATGTTTAGGTATCCATTTAATGCTTTCATAATTTTAACAACTTTTATTTAGTTTAGGCAAATAACGGGATTTGAACCCGTGACTTTTAGGATCACAACCTAATACTCTAACCAAACTGAGTTATATTTGCCAAATTTTATTAATAAAATTTTTAATCCCACTCTAAAGCGCCAATATACCAAATATAAACAAATCCAATTCCTAATTCGATAATAAAATCGATCATAGACCAAAAACCTAATAAATTTAGCTGTGAAACAGAAACGCACCAAGGAAGTAAAAACATCGTTTCTATATCAAAAACAATAAATAAAATTGCAATTAAATAAAATTTTACATCAAATTTGTGTCTTGCATCTTCATATGGCTCAAAACCACATTCATACGTTGATAATTTTTCAGATTCAGGATTTTGAATAACTAATAGATAAGATAATGCAACAATAATAATCGATAAGATAATTGCAATTAGAAAAAAAAGCAATATAGATAAATATTCATTTTTAAATAATGATTCATTCAAATTTAAAAAATATGTCATTTTCTAAGTAATAACGGAATCGAACCGCTAACTTTCTCGTTGTAAGCGAGATACTCTACCAATTGAGTTAATTACTCAAAATTTTTAGCCCTTGAAGCTTTTAATTTTGTCTAATTGGATCGTATTCTTAAGTTTATAATAAGCAGTCAATAATGCTAAACCAATAGCTGATTCGGTGGCAGCTATCGTTAGTATGAATAAAACAAAAATTTGGCCAATTACATCATCTAAATAAATAGAAAATACTATGAAATTCAAATTTACTGATAACAACATAAGTTCAAGAGACATTATTGTAATTAAAATATTTTTTCTGTTTAAAACTAATCCTAATACACCTATAAAAAATAATACGATGATAATACTCAAAATATAATTAATGTTGGTAGTTAACATTTTAAAAAATTGTTGGGTACACTGGGATTTGAACCCAAGACCTGTGGATTAAAAGTCCAATGCTCTACCAACTGAGCTATATACCCCTTTTTATTTAAAAATTGGAAATAATCGGATTTGAACCGATAACTTTATGTTTGCAAAACATACACTCTACCAAATTGAGTTATATTCCCTTTCATAAAGTAATTATCATTAAAAATTTTATTAACAATTCCCATTGTAAAAACAGTATTTTTTATAAATTTTTTAATTAGACACTTGAGTTCTTACGAGTTCAGGTTAAAGATTAATCATAAACAAAAAAATTCTAATTTGAATTATCAAAATTAGCGTTCTTATTGCTTTTTTATTGTAAAAACATGTTTTATTTTCATATTTTTTTACCACTATTAGCGCAAAATATCGGTAAAAATAGGTAAGCTACGATTGAAACGTTAGTAGTATAACCTGGTTTTTCATAATTTAGTGCATAAGTACACCAATGAAATTGTTACCATTAAGGGCGATCCAGATGTAATATCCTACGATTATTATACAAGTTTTTTTACGATAACTTTTATAGTAATCGATTAAAATTAACTTAGAATTAATAATTAATTTTTGATCCTGTTCCATAATTATAACTTTTTAATATATTTGTGTTTAGAGACAGATTTGAACTGCCGTCACAAGGATTTTCAGTCCTTTGCTCTAACCCCTGAGCTACCTAAACAAAATTCTCATGTTATTCAGAAAGAGTGGGATTCGAACCCACGATATAGTTTTCTCTATATAAAGATTTAGCAGATCTTCACTTTAAACCTCTCAGTCACCTTTCTTAATTGATTTTTCATTAATAATTCATGTTTTGAAAATAGTATTTTTTATAAATTTTTAATTAAACACTTGAGTTATTACTATTTTCTGAGTATTCCTTCTCTGCGCAAAAAGTACGATTGATCTATTTAAAAATACTTAACAAAGAAACAATGCTAGGAAAACCAATTAAATAACTTAGGACATGGAAAAACACGATGATGGGCCAGGATATACCGAAAAGTTAATCGCAAAAGCTGTGGTTGATGAGATTAATTTTTCGGTATATCCTGGCCCAATTATTATAGGTGCATAATTTACAAGACTAATTATTAAAATTAAGTACCATACACCTAAAATTGGTAACCAACTATTAATCAAAGAGTTCTAAATTAGCTTTTTAGAACAATTCCTTTCTCAAACGCCGACCTTTCAAGATCCATAGTAAAACTTAAATTTTTTTATAAAACAACTGAATTTTACGAAGGTAGCCTACTTTACAAAATTATTTTTTATTGGTTCTTTTTATAAGATTTAAGTAGAAAAATTTTTTAAAACTATTTTGTGTTAAAATTAAGTATCAATAATAAATTTACCAATTCATATAGTCTCCAACAGATTGCGCCGCATTTTTTAGCTTATTCTCCGTACTTAAAATAGGTAAATCTCTATCTATTATATGTTGCTCAACGTTAGCTATATGGCGCGCCATTTCTATTTTTGTTTGATCTCGAAGATGCGCTTTTTCGTAATCTCTAGCGAGTTTATAGAATCCACCAAAAAGGGTTCCAACCACACCCGCGCGGCCTTTTCCAGCACCTCCCTTATCCATGTTGCCCCAAAAAAAACTAAAATAATCCTTGCCAAACGCTAGGTTATTTCCAAAGAATTTACTATCTATAAAATTTTTAAAATTTTTTTTGTTTTCGTATAGTATCGCAAAAAAATAACTTTCTAGCACAGTTATCCAAAAAATTAAATAGAATAAACTAAAGATAGGAAAAGTATAGGATATTACTAATATTAGAAAGATAATAAAACTTGTTGTAAAAGATGAAAATCTGTTATTTATAAGAATTTTATTTGGTATTGCGTAGATAATAGTGAACCATGCAAAACAAATTTTATTTTTAAATGATAGTGTTTGAAAATACTTATACATTCTCGTGTGGATAGGATTTTTCCAAAAAAGAATAAAAAATAAAATAAACGATAAAAAAATTATAATAAATTCTATGACTTCAAAATATACTACAAACAAAAATATTTCCCGAAATTCCAAATAATATTTTCCAGCTAACTTAAATTTTTGTAAAATTAAAATACCCCGCTAATCCAAGTGCGAGTAAACCTATAAATATAATTGAGTACTTTTTTATTAATTTTCCAATCCTTCGAAACATAATTTTTAAAAATTAAAATAATTTTGTTAGAGATAGGATTTGAACCTATAACCTTTGGGGCATGAGCCCACTGAGCAACCATTGCTCCTCTCTAACTTAACAGTAATAATGATAAAAAGCACATTGATACCAATTCAGATTTTTTTAAGTTGTCAACTTGAATCCCCGTATTGATTTCGTTTCAGTAAATTCTATACCCTTAACGGGATTTGAACCCGTTCTCTCGCCGTGAAAGGGCGATGTCCTAACCCCTAGACCATAAGGACTTTTTATTTATTAATTATTTTCCTAATCTAAAATATTAAATTCAATAATTTTTATCAATGAAACTAACACTATTTGGCATACAATCTCTCAAGAATAGTATTAACAAGTATCACCGGATAATTCATTAACTCGTTTATGACGCGTTTCTCTCTCGTAACAGCTAGCGTTTACTCCAGAAGTATGAAATATTACCAGATTGTACCTAACACTGGTAAGATAAAACATGAAATTAGTACATACTAAACCCAGAACAAATTGCTATCGCAAGTTTTAAAAAAATTTTTAAAGTCCGTGAGATATTTGCCATTCTTAAGTACCTTTCTAGAATCGATAACCCTTGACCGTAATATTTTCGCTTATTAACTAGAAAAACCTTCTGACTTTAATATGCAAAAATATCGTAAGCCCTATATAATCTTTGACTTAAGACTAATCTATAGCGCTGCGATTATACTCGCACTAAATAAAATTAATGTAAATGAATACTATCATTTAAATATATGCAAGTTAAAATAGTAAATACATAAGTTTGAATAAGAGCAACACCTAATTCCAAACCCATTAACAAAACTAAAACTAACAAAGGTATAAGATGTCCAATAGCTAAGAAGTTTTCCATTAACAACATGCTCCAAGAGAAACCTACAATTACTTTTAGTAACGTGTGACCCGCCATTAGATTTGCAAAAAGCCGTACACCTAAACTAATTGGTTTGAACATATAAGAAACAAATTCAATCGGTACTAATAATAGCGCTAAACCAAATGATGTATTTGCAGGGATGAATAATGATAACATATGAGATTTATATCGTTGAATTCCTATGATATTAATTCCTATAAAAATTGAAAATGATAAAGTAAAAGTCACTATTAAATGACTTGTTATTGTAAAACTGTAAGGGATTAACCCAACTAAATTACTAAACAAAATAAAACAAAACAATACGGAAATAAATGGAAAATATTTTTCACCTTCCATATTTAAGTTGTCAAATAATAATTGTGACACAGTTTCGTAAATACTTTCAACTAAAACTTGCCAAGTATTTGGAATAAAAAAAAAAGGAGTTTCGTTTAAATAATTTGTATTAGCACTAATCAGAAAAATAGTAGAACTAAAAATAACCAACACGATTATGTTGATCAAAAATAAATTTGTAAATGAAAAGTCAAAACACGACATTTTGATAGAAAATAAAGAAATAATTTGAAATTGTTCCAATGGAGTCATTAACATTCTTAATTTTTTAAATAAAAACTATCCTTAACGGGATTTGAACCCGTGCTATCGCCGTGAAAGGGCGATGTCCTAACCCCTAGACCATAAGGACTTTTTATTTATTAATTATTTTTCTAATCTAAGAGATTAAATTCAATAATTTTTATTAACGAAATTAATACTATTTTTGGCATACAGTCGACCAAGAATAGTATTAACAAGTACAGGTACCATCGTAGAATTTATTAGCTCGTTTATGATATGTTTCTCTTTTGTAACGGCTAGCATTTACTGCAGAAATAGAGAATATTACCAAGTTAAGTTGTACTTACACTGATAAGATAAACTTATTTAAAGATATTACAATTTAGTACATTACCATTTATGTTATTTAGTTTTTTATAATTTTAATGTTTAAGTTTTTTTTTTGATGATTTTATTAAGTCTTCTTGGGACTTATCCAAATCACGGCCTCGGCAACTATTCAAGTATCCGTAAAAAGGTATATAAGTTTGGGACGCAGTAACACTACGCTTACCATCTTCAGAGACCTCTGTTTTAGAGGTTGTGAAAAAATTCAAACCATCGCGTTTCATGCCCTCAGCCATTTCTGCGCATTGATTAAAATCTTCCCGAGCAGTTTTAGTGGCTTTATTTTCACTTGATTTTTTAGAACTCGTTTCATCGTCCATACAAGAAGTTTTTTTAATCGGAAAAATTATAGGAATACAAATTAAAAAACCAATTTTTTGACTTACAATATCAAAAATGTAAATCGTTTGATAACATAAACCTTTGAACCAAACAGTTTCATCATTTAACAATAAGTAATCAATTAGCTCTTTTGTATGATCCCCACCGATGATTATCGTAGGGCCAAAATCCAAAAAAATAAAAGTAAAAATTGAATGCCAAAGAAATAATGTAAAGGCCCAAATATTAAAAAAATCTCTATAGTTACGTTTATATAAAAAATATAAACTTGGTAAACATAACCAAATGAAACTAAAAATTGGTGAAAAACAAATCAAAAAAAAAATAGAAATAAAACTTATAGAAATAAAATAATGTTTTACGACGTATGAAACAAAAGTGTTGATATTTTTTCTTATTTTATAATACATATGCTTCATATAATTTTGAAAATTCGTAAATACTTTCGACTAAAACTTGCCAAGTATTTGGAATAAAAAAAAGGCGTTTCGTCTAAATAATTTGTATTAGCACTAATCAGAAAAATAGTAGAATTAAAAATAACCAACACGATTATGTTGATCAAAAATAAATTTGTAAATGAAAAGTCAAAACACGACATTTTGATAGAAAGTAAAGAAATAATTTGAAATTGTTCCAATGGAGTTATTAACATTCTTAATTTTTTAAATAAAAACTATCCTTAACGGGATTCGAACCCGTAATTATATTACCTGTGAAAAGTAATATTCTAAAACCTTTAGAATAAAAACTTTTTACTTAAAGCGCTAAACCCGGACCGATACGACGGGCATACTAATATATCTAAGTAAAACAAAAAGATTATTTTCAAAAAGTGAAAAGACAAATCAGTTGTGTTTAATTCTTTTTTAGCTTTCATTTTTACTGAAGTAGTGAATATCTATTATGAAGGTAAAAGCTAAGTATCTTTTTGTTTTTATCCAAAATTCTTGGTTTTTTTGTTTTTTTCTAGCTCTTCGTATCTTTTTAGTATTTATTCTTGTTGCTTGTGTGCTTTTTCAATTTTTTTTGTTTTGATATTCTCATTTTAAATGATTATTACCAACCTAACCAAATTTTCCATTTTGGTTTGGTTATTGTTTTAGTTTTGGATTTTTAATAGTCGATCGTGCTCATCGATTTTCCAATAATCTAATGTGTGGTTGTGGTTACTTGATTGTTCTATTATAGCATAAGATTTTTCTAATTGATGTAGCACTGCTCTTTTTTGAGGGTCCGTTAAATTCTCTCTAACTTAACAGTAATAAGGATAAAAAGCACATTGGTACCAATTAAGATTTTTTTTAAGTTGTCAACTTGAATCTTCGTATTGATTTCGTTTCAGTAAATTCTATACCCTTAACGGGATTTGAACCCGTGCTCTCGCCGTGAAAGGTATACAATAAGTGTTTGCCAAACTGTGGAACGGTTTTTAATAATTTGAATCATTATTACAACTCGTTAGCAACAAGGATTTGAACCTTCGGGATCACTGGTTCTGTATATTTTTTGAGCGATGTAGGTTTTTTATCTAAGTAAAACAAAAAGATTATTCTCAAAAATCAAAAAGACAAATAATTATCTAATTGTTAAAATTTTGTTGCTACTTTTAATAATGCTTTCTAAAATGACCATTTATTAATATAATATCAATTGTGTTTAACGTTTTAAATCGATAGTAAATTATTAACTTAATTACGTAGTTATTACGCGTTTCCAAAATCACTTTATGGTTTCAAAAAAATGACTTACTTTGAAACAGTTCAACTGAGAAACTGCAACGGGTTTTCGTAATCCGAAAGAGAATTGAACTTCTTAGTTAAATTAACGTTCTATCAAACTAGATTTTTAGACATTCTAAAGTTCAAAGTTACGTTGTTTTTCGTTTTTAGATATTAAATCTAAATGATATTTGAAGAACCAGTGTATCTAAAGGTAAAATTTTTTATCTAAGTAAAACAAAAAAAAATTTTTCGAAATATAAAAAGACAAAAAGTTATTTAATAAGGTAAAAAAATTTGCTGCTTTTAATACTATAGTTTAATAACGAGTTATAAAAAGACTAACTTTTAAATCAACATCTAATTTACTACGATAATACGTACGTCTGTGAAAAAGTGAAAATTCACCTGTTTTTATCTAAACCAAAAATAAAATCAGTTATTATACAGTATATAATCCGAAAGAGAGTTGAACTCTCAATTAAACGAACGTTTTACCAAACCAGATTTTTAGATACTCTAAAGTTCAAAGTTATGTTATTTTTCGTTTTTAGATATTTAAATCTAGATGATAGTTGGAGAACTAGTATATCAAAGCAGATTATTAAAAGTAGCAACAAAATTTTAACAATTAGATAATTATTTGTCTTTTTGATTTTTGAGAATAATCTTTTTGTTTTACTTAGAGGGAGAATTATAATAGGAATGAGAACTCACCATGGTGAGTTCTCATTCCTATATTTGAAACCATAAAATGGTTTCAAATACATATTGTTTTATTGTGATAAAACATCTAATTTAATGATAATAAAATATGATTTGAATAACCAAAGATGAAAGAAAAAATATTTACTATCGATTTAAAACGTTAAACACAATTGATATTATATTAATAAATGGTCATTTTAGAAAGC